GACCTGGGAGAGCTAAGAAGTAAGCAAAACATATATATATATATATTTTGCTTACTTCTTGGCTCAAAAGAATAAAACACATGGTTAATGGCGTGAAACCACGCGGAAGCGGTTGGTGAGCAAACGAAGACCGAAATCTACAGGTGCGCAGCGGAGAAGGAAAAGATTTAAACTCGCGACTTATGACCTTCGCTTTTATCTTCTCTTTGCGGTTTATTCTGGGCGCTCCTCTATTTCTCACTTCGGCTCTCGGCCTCATCGTCGATTAGAAAGCGCGCGAAACTATGCATTATCAAAGATTATTTATGACAGGAAGTGAAGCAGCTAAAAAATAAAAAAAAATATATTTTCTTCTCTCCTCAATGAGCTTGTGGGGCTCTACCCTAAAAGCAGTTGCAAAGGTTAAAAACCCCCCCATGTTTCTTTGTTAGTTTTTTTATGCGTATGCTCTTGGTGGCAAGTGGTGAAGGGCTCGAACGTACGAATCGTTCGGCCCTGAGGTGCCCATTTTAGGAAATAAAAAATCTAGATTTTTTGGGCGCAGCCCTATTCGCTTTGCGAATAGGGTGCAGCAAAAATATATTTTTTTCCCAAAGAATCCCGGCACCGAAAAATTAAAAGACAAATAATATTAAAAACGCCATCATTGGGGCAAACGAAGCAATAGCTTCTGTTAAAGCGAAACCTAAAATGGCATAACCAAATAATTGCTTAGCCAATGATGGATTTCGCGCAACGGACTGAGGTTGGATAGGGGTTATTTTCATGTCGCCCTTCAAAGCAATCAGAAGGTACCCATGATGCGCGATCCCCCCCCTGATAGAACCGTACGTGATAGTTGCCCATCATACGGCTCCTCTTTTTCCATATCTTACGTGATTCCCCTATTTCTATTCCATAAAGTATTTGCGCTCTTGGATGCTTAGAGAAATGAAGTAGCACAGCGAATAAAGCGGGAGCAAGGGCGCAGCATATATATTTGCTGCGCCCTTTACTTCTTTAGCTTTCTGGGCTCTTAGTCTCGCCAGCATCGCTTCGTAGTTTGTCTTTCTGTTTTCTTGTTGGGAGGTTTGCAGTCACGTTGGATCTTTTAGCTCTTACTCGTTCAGGTAAATACCGCAAAGTAGGGGTGATATGACACTACCTTGTGGGACTCCTGCTTCAGGCGAGGGTCCTACTCGGTCAACACAAAGAAAAAAATATACCTGCGACCTGTGGCCCTTGCCTGGAACAGCTTCAATATCAACTCACTAAACCGTTGATCATGGATTTTCTCCAAGAAAATCGAGACTAAGCGATGCCGGTCGATCGTGTCATAGCACTTTCTAATGTCAAATTCCAGTAACCACGAGATTCCCATCCAAGTTTTTTTGATTTGCTTGAGTGCCGGACGGAATCCATGTAAGGAATTGCAAAAGAGCGCCCCATACGAGAGTCATATGCATTGCCTCCGGTACAATCTGGTCTTTCGGATTACCTATGCGTTTTCTAACGCGCAGCGGAAAAGAAAGAGAAAAAAAAATTTAGATTTTTTCCGGTTGAAATATATAAGGTCCCCTTGTAAGGCTCTCTTGGGCTTTAGGGAACAAATCTAGGCTAATAGCTTCCAGTGTTTCTACTGTCGGGTCCCAGTTATATTACTTGAGTTCCATTTCGGCTTATCGTAAGCCGCTATCAGTACGTCTAAGTCTGATATTACCTCCATCAGGTTCTCATACTTCCCATTCGGTCCACGCGTAAGATTGGGTAATTTCGCCAGGCAAGCAGCACAAAAAAATACTTTTTTTTGTGCTGCTTTTTTTTTCCAGGAAAAAGCCAGAACTACATTCCTCACCAGAGAAAGAATATAGACCTGCGGCCTTTTCTGTGGGAGGTTTTCTATTCATCCCCGGATGTATATCTCTGTCACCAGAATTACCATCCTTGTAGCTGTCATCCTTGTCGACCCGCCCAACCTGTTCAGTGCCCTCTAAGCTTAACCGACGTTAGTCGGCGACCACAGGTCGTTCATCCCCCCCTAGGGGCTCCCTTTCACTGTTGATTCTCAGTTTACTTAAGCAAGGGTGGCAACCTGTGATGAGAATAATCCCCCCTAGTTTATAAGAGCGGCTATTGTCGAGATTCGTCCACCTACACTTAAACAAGCCACTTCCCTAACTCTGCGGCATCGCCAACTTCTCAGGAGTTGGCGGAAGTTGGATTACTGCCCAGGGCCCCGGCAGGACGCGAAGCGTCATCGGGTTTCAGGTGCGAAGCTCCGCACATCGAAGAATTCCGATAGGGTGGTTCCCCCCCCCCCCCGGTCAGAACCACACGTGCAAGTTTCCCCGCATGTGGCTCGTCCGTGGCAAATTTTTTCAGCTTTTGCGGCTTTTTGCCGTATAAGCGCTACTAGTCTTACTTGCACGGGGACGCGCGGCTTCTACGCGATTTTCCCCCGTGCACCTCATAACTATGGCATTTGCGGTATAGTGTGATCTACTTTTTAGATTTGACTATGGCTGCCTTAACAAGAGCCTTCGGCTTCCTCCGGGGTAAGGTCGTACTTCAAGCTGGTTTGTGCTACCGCACGATTCGCATCCATCCCCGTATCGTGAGTAGCCCGCCCGCTCTAGCCACGCCTCACTCCATCCTAAGGTTCTTCAAGTATAGCCGGGGCTTTTCTTTTAGGTGGAACTACCCTAGAGTCCTCGGAGAAGTAGTGTAGTATAGTGAGGCTCCTTCCTGGCCGCAGGTTTGGACCAAATTCGTAAAAAGCCGACCGTAGGCTATGTTTTCTCGCCGAAGTTGGAGCGCAGGAGGCGCCACTGATCTATATTCAACTCTATCGGCGTTAGTTTTAGTAATTGCTTTTGCTGATTCTTGCTACCCCCCCCCCCTTACAACAGACGCGGACACGGCGCGTCGGGGGGGTAGCATTACCATCTACAGCCCTTCCCTTAAAGTCTTTCACGTTATGGGCATTGTCGTATGCGCGACTTTGTTTGCCCAGTGTATCCCTCGAAGTACTTATGGCTGATCTGTCACCCATTTCTTTTTTGTCTATACTTTGGTCCCTTGGCTTTTTGTACCTAGGTGTTAGCCTTTGGTTCGGGGTCCATTGGGGTGATCCCTCGCTTTCACGTTTGGGTGTTTGCTCGTCGTTTAGGTTAGTGAGCGTCTTTTCATGCTGCTTGCAGTTTCCCCCGGAGGGTTGTTCGCACCAAGGATTTAGTTGGGCCTTGGAGCCTTCCGGGCCACCTTTTTTGGAAGGGGGTAACGCTTGACCCTGACGCACTCGTGATAACCGTGCAACGAAACTTGGCCAGACCCCATGCTATGGTTCCCTGCGGTCTGTTTCCGCTACGGGTTAGGGGGCCGCCCACGCGATAATCTATTAACCTTCGCTGATCCAAACGCGCTCCGGCGAGGCGCACACTAAATACGTTTCCAATACCTACAGCAGCTCCCGCTAAAGCAATGGTAGCTGCTCCTGCTCCAATGTTAACCTAAGCCACTCTATTGCTGGCGCAGCTCGGCTTCCGAACCGTACGTGAGCCTACGGCCTCATACGGCTCTTCTCGTAATGTTTGTATCTTCGCGAGTTTTGGCCATGTAGAAGAAAGTTTTTATGCAGCAATTGAAGGTTTGCATAAGTGTCCTGCTATGCCTCGCGCTTTTTTTGGGAGTAATGTGATCTGCCTCTACAAAAACTTTGACATCAATAGCCTTCGGCACTGCTTAAATAGGCTTTCCTTCACCTTCAAGAGCCTAAGCTCTAGTTGACTCAGAAGCTGTGGCAGTCTCACACCCCACTCAGTACATCGTATCACCATCGAACGGTTACCAAAAAAAATATATATTTTTTTTTACTTTTTTTCTCTTCGCGACTGGGTTCGCTTGGCGAACCAAGGGCGTGTATTAGACAATAGGTTAGCGAAGAATAAAAAAAGATTTCTTTTCTTTGCTCGCTGAAGAAGGGATGCGACACATGGGTTGTGCATCTCCATCCAACTGCAATGTTCGCGCCATCTCCAATCCCGACTTTTAGGTGGCGATAGATAACAGTATTGTCCACCCTGCCTTTGTTCAACATAGCACAAGCTATCAATCTGGCCTGTCCTCCAGCTGTTAGCCTTTTTTGGAGTGCCTGCATTTTCCTCTCTTCCATGGTTATTCCGTCGCGAAGCCTTATAGATCCTGGATTGTAATCTGAACACAGACCCTTCGACCTTTGGCCGGGGCACGGCGTGTCCGGGCCGCAGGTAAAAAAAATAGATTCTTTTCGCAGGTTTTATTTCTTGCTTTTAGATATTTATAAAAATACCACTTAAAAAAAAAATATATTTTTTTTTTGCCGCACCCTCTCACTCACCTAAGGTGCGGAGCACCCAGTTTTTTTTGAAGTCACGAGTCTCCAAGTGGGCATATCACAATAATTTACCACCGCGCTTTCGCTTTTTGGAGAATCCTGCTACCAATGAACATGTGGCCTGGCTAGCCTACCCCACGATCATTTGTTTGGAGTTCAAGGTAGTTACCCCGTTCCCAAGTCGGATTGTTGCGAAAACCTGAGAGACGAGCAATACTGCGGGAAGTGGGACACGCACGTAGAACGTAGTGGAAGCAACTACTTTCCTGGCCTCTTTTTCCGTATTCCTAGAATGCCTATGATTAGAAATCAAGCTAATCATACTGTTTCTCATTGACTTGTGGTCTAGCCCCCAGTAAGGGTTCAGCATACCGAAGGTGATCAGGCACCGAAGCTTCAACTCGTTCACGAAAGTGTTCCTCTCGGTTTTCTTCCTGCGACCATTCTGCTATGAATTCCGGGGTTGCCACTCCCATGTAATGATCGAGAGTTTGCGGGACATTACCGCGCGACAGGGATTACACCTGCATCCGACGAGAGTTAGAATACTAAGTTCTGGCCAAAAAAAAATATATTTTTTTCAAAAGTATTTTTAGGCTTGTAGGCCAACGGGTCGCACTAATTTTGCACCTTCTAGCATAATCATTTATTTTTTGTTTTTGTCAAAACAATGAGCATTCAAGGGCTGATCAATCGAAATGAGGCCAACCCAACCATTTAGCCTAACCAAAAGGGGTGATGTCATGTCCATTTCATGTGGTTGTAACACAAATGAGGGCTTTAAGATGTGTTTATCGACTGGTGGAGCCAGTAGAGCGGAGATATTTTTTGGAGCCGTATGGCTGAGAGTCGCGCTTCATACTCAGTTTAATGAAGAATGCAATTACTATGTAATTGCTAGAGAATAGGGCGCAGCAAAAATATATTTTTTTTCGCGCTTAAGGCAGCCCCTTATCACGTTTATCGCGTTTATGCAATCTCTTACAAGTAACCCTGGGTCTGCTTTCGAGTCCATTCGATCCTTAAGAAATAAAATCCCTGTAATCAATTGATCCTTTTAAAAAAGTTAGTTATTGCTGTTTTTTCTAGAAAGAAAGCATCTTTACCCACAAACTTGGCTGGTTTTCGTAATAAGGCTCGAAAGGACTGGCACTTGTTGTTATCTTACCAGATGTGATAGACCTGCTGTTAAATACTACCGAGGGTCCCCCTGCATCAGCGTCAGAAGAAAGTGAAACCGGACCTGTATCCTGGAATTCCACTATGTGTTGTCAAGTAATTGAAAATGAATAACTTTATGATGATATTTAAACACGGCGTTTTTTAGGGGGTCGGCATCCATTATGTGGCGTTGGGGTTACATCTCTAATTCTGATAATAATAAGACCTCCTAGTCGTAAACCACGGAGCGAAGATTCCTTTCCATAACCTAATCCTTTTATTCTAACTTCAACCGACTTAATTCCTAGTTGAATGGCAGTTCGCGCGGCATTTTCTGCAGTTGCTTGAGCAGCATAATTGGTTGAGCGACGAGATCCTTTAAACCCCAATGAACCTGAGGAGGACCAAGTTTTTGTATCTCCTTTATAATCCGTTACAGTAATAATGGTATTACTCAAAGTTGATCGAATATATGCAATACCGTACTTTTTTTTCTTCTGCATGAGTTTTTTTTGAATGTTTAGATTTTGTTTGATATCATCGATTGGGTTTTTTACGATCTGTCTTATCTGTTTACTAATTAAAAATGAATTTTGTGGAAAATAAGAATAAGTTTGTACAAAATAATCCATTAAAGCAGAGGGAAGGCCGCAGCTTTTCGTTCTCCGGGTCATAAAATCCAAGGTATTCTAGTTTCCGAGCCTGCCCCCCTGCCTCTTGGCAGTTACAGCGCGGGGATAGATGAAGAATATGCGATGATTCAAAAAAAAATATATATATATATATACCCTTCGACCTGCTGCGCCTGTATGCCAATAGGAGCCGGCCTTAGCAATCGACAATGTTTTTGCGGGGGAAAAGCCAATAACAAAACGTGTCATTGAATTTAAAATTCATTACACATCGCGTCGCGCCTTCATTACTTCTTGTGAATGATGGAAAAAGACTTAAAGCCTGCAGCCTGACTCAACTTCGTTGATTGACCGAAATGTTTCTGAATTTGCGACAAGTCTTAGCATTAGTATGAGTTCGTTGACCGCGTAAGGGCAATCCTGCATTATGGCGAAAACCACGATAACAACCAATACTCATCAATTGTTTAATATCCCTCTGAATGACTCTTGCTAATTCTGAATCAACTAAATAATTTTGACTTATTATTTTGATAATTTGGTCAATTTGATACTTAGTTAACTTATTAACTTTAATGTTATCATTGAGACCTGATTGATCACAAACTTGAATTGCTTTTTTAGGGCCAATTCCAAATATTCGAGTTAAAGCAATTTCTACTCGTTCATTCGGCACTAAATTAGTTCCTAGAATATATGACATGATTTATTTTTTTTTTCCTTGTTTTTTATGTAGAATTTCGTTTCGATATTGTATACCTTTTCCTTTATAAACCTCAGGAGGTTTACAACTTTTTATGCTGGCAGCAAATTGAGTTACTTTTTGATGATCTATTCCGGTACAACAAATGAGATTGGGCTTAAAGCAAAAGACGCGAACTGAAGACGTAACTTGAAGTCGAATCTCATGACTAAATCCTAATTTTAGATATGAAATAGAGCCTTGTGGATTAGTACTGGCTTTGTATCCAACTCCAATTATTTCCAAGAAACAAAATAATTTGGCTTCCATAAACTTGACTTTATTTTTTTTTTATAAACCCGGCATAGAATCTCACCACCACCCTCGTACCTCACGATTACATATCAAAGCCCCCTTTTAAAGTGTATAAGATTATTATACCAAGCCCTTTTTCATAAACGAGTTGTTGATGAAGAAATTAGAAACTCTGATTCAGAGATTGTTTTCATTCTTTTTTATCGAACCTATTCCAGAAGAATGACATTCTAAAACTTATTTTCAAGCTTCTGTTTGCTTCCCTAGAGAATCCGTTAATACAACTTTCATTGTACAAAATGATACAAAAATCTTAACAAGGACGCGAAACGGAAACACCAAGGACGCGCCGATGGTGACAAGACCAAGCGTTTTATTCTCTTGTTGATCTTTTTTCGAATAATTGAGATAGGTAGGCCCTCCCCTCCGTGAGAACTGTACGTGAGAGCTTGCCCTTCATGAAGCTCAAGTGGATTCTCAGAGGCCCTGTCGGGCGTCCGCAGGCGCTTTCAGGGCATTCCTGGTTCAGTCGCAAATCCAGGATTGCCTTACGTGAGTTGCTGATGGCAAGTAGCAGGCAAAGGTTAGATGTTAGAAGGATCCCAGCCGCAACCTTTTGACCGAGGTTTGCTGTGGTGCAAATTCACCAGTTGCCTATCGTATAGTGACTCTCCATAAACTACACAGCGATAATCACACCTGCGGTAGACTGTGGAGATATATTTATAAGCATTTTGCACTTTTAATAATAGCTCTGGTCTTCGCTTGGGTATGGGTTGTTGAACCGGGGGTTTGACCATTACAGATTTGATAGTTGTTATGTTGAACAAAAGCTGCTTGTCCAGTCCTTTTTATGGTGAGGGAGACGGTAAAGTATATTTTATTAGTAACCATGGGCGGGTAGGGAGTTTATTGTAAACCCATCCGGTGCACCAGACGCTAGTTTTTCGCCTGCTTGATCTCCCAGTTGCGGCGGATGAGATTCGCGCGTAACTCGACCAACCTCTCAGGATAAGATTAAAATCTCGTATAGTTCTAGCAATGGGGTTCCTCAACGCCATCAACTCGCGTACCTTGGTACGCAGAGAGAGTGGCCGAATTTTGTGGGCTTGTGATACGATAATGGTTTACGCTCGGCGATCTTCCATTGAACTTGGGGCGAAGCCCGTAGTTTCAATATCCTTAGTCCTAGAAGACCCCGCTGTATATTTACTACTTTGATTTCGACCTCTTTGAAGCCAAGACCGCATTCTTGTTATAATGTTAATTTTATCGCTTCAGTCAGGAAATTTGGGTCAGCCCCAGTGATGACGGAGTTGTCTGCATACCCTTTCACGTGGGTTAGCCTAGGAGAGGCCTTCGCGCATTCCAGTATCACCGCCTTAAGACCGTTGAGGACGACATTCGCCAGGAGTGGGGCTTTTTGCGACCTTGCGGAGTGGGCGAATCAATATCGTATGAACCCATAGGAATGGGTGTCTGATTGACATTCCACGATAAGGTTGACTGCCAAAATATAGAGCGCTGGCATTGCACTGTCTTTTATGGTAGGAAAGCCCAGCAGACACTTCTCATCTGTCTCGAGTTTAGGGCGCATAGCGCGGCGCACAGGTTGAGCCCGTTCGGTATTCAGAGGCCGAAGGCCGCAGTAAAAAATTAACGCCAGAAAACGTAAAGCAAAAAAAAAGATTTTTTGCTTGAAATACTTTTTTTTTGCTGTGCCCTCTGGGTACTTGCAAAGCTAATCTTTATTCTATTGACTACCAACACGATTTGTTTATGCCTATTAAAGAACCTTTAGATGCTAATTCACGAAAAACTATGCGAGAAACGCGAAATAACTTATATACGGAACGAGGGCGACCCGTAAAAATACATCGGTTTCTTACTCGTGTTTTGGAACTATTTCTTGGCAACTTAGACGACTTTAAAAAATATTCATAACGTATCTGATTAGGAAGGTTTTTATGTCGAGAAATTGCTTTACATTGCATTCGCTCTAATTCATATTTAGCCACAAGCAATCTACGTTTGTGATCCCGTATAATTTGATTTGACATATGACTAAACCTCTTTTTGCAAAAAGCCACTCCACAAAATGAAAGTCTCATCTTGTGTGTTGGCTGAAGTAACAATAGTTACATCAAAACCTCGAATATGCTCAAAAATCTCGAAATGATTTTGTATTTCCGGGAATAATCGTACCAACGACGTTGCCATTGATAATTGAATGGAGTTTTTTTGTATTTTGACTGGGTAATCGTAAAAAGATATTATCGTAACAAGTTTTTCCAAGAAATTATACATGCTATGCCCTCGTAGAGTGCTTCGTGCTAGGTAAGTGACATATCCTGTGTCTCTTTTTGACTCTTGATTTGATACAAATTTATTGAATCGAAACGACTTTCCTGTCGAATCTCTGCTTTGCGTCTGTATGAATTTTTGACCACAAACAATCTCCATAGCTAATTCTACATTTCTTATCAAATCAGAGGGTGCCTTTGGAACTACTATTATTTTACACAATCTAGGAACTTCCATAATGTTGGCATAATTGAGTTTTAACAACAAATCTTGACGTAATAAATTCTCGTAATGAAAACGGAGTCTACTTGGAATGAACATAAGTTAGCTGTGTTTTTTTTATTTTAGGTAAAAACGAATATAAGCACTGTTCACTATCTGATTCACAAATAGTGGGCTGTTATGCGTTCCTTTTACTACATAGAAGGAAAGGCGTAACGGGACGTAGTAGCCAGCTCTGGATTCACTTCGCGCCCCAAAAGAGCGAAAAAAATATTTTTTAACTTTTCGCAGCAAATATTTTAGCCCGAAAGCCTTAGCGCCTCACTTGGGGGTCGAAGACCCCAGCGACATGCGCTCTATTATATTGTCTCTAAACAGGAAAACTCATAAAAGAGATTTATTCTTTTTTCTGTTTAGTCACTTACTTTTTTCTCGACGGGCTTAGCAAAGCGCGTGAAAGCAGGAAAAGCGCTGTGTAGCACAATAAACTCCGCTACGCAATTTAATCTCTTCCATGGTTCACCTGGGGGGTTGCGAACAAAGTGGTCTTGAACTAGAGGCCTTCGGCCTAAACGCATTTTCTTCTCTTTCTCGCATCTCCTCAGGCTAGAACCACTTTGTTCGCATTATGGATGAATTGTAAGTTGCGGGGCACAGCAAAAAAAGCGGTAATAGATATTTATTTTCTCAGGCTCTTTAAACAGCCCTTTGGGCTATATTTATTGGGGTCAAAAACCATGAATTATCTATAATAATAAATTTCTTACCCACTGTGCGCTTTCAGCACTTATAAGGCCCCGACTGCTTGTCTGTTTTTGGGCCGATAGAGGCCATAAGTTTACAAAGATTTTTGGTCTTTGCCCACTTTTTTCGCTTCGCCCCGCGCCTTTCGGCTTGCCTCTTATTCACTAACCAATTAAAACCACTGAACAAACTTGGTTGACAAACATAGTTTATGCGCTGCTAATGTGGCAGCTTGTTGTGCATCTGACAAACTCACACCATCCATTTCGAATAAGATTTGTCCCTCTACCACACGAGCAATCCAACCTGTAGAATTTCCTTTTCCTTTTCCCATTCTAACTTCGGTAGGTTTACTGGTAATAGGAATATCTGCGAAGACTCTTACCCATATTTGACCATTTCTTCGAAACTCTCTGCTTATAGCACGACGCGCTGCTTCAATTGCTTGATATGAAATACGACCAGCTTCACAACTTTTCATACCATATTTTCCAAAACAAAGTTGTGTACCGTCTGCTTTGCAACCCCTAAATCTGCCTTTTTGATATTTACGAAATTTTGTACGTTTTGGATATAGCACAACTTGTCCCTTTTTTTATATTAAACATATGAAACCCACACTTTGACACCTAAAATTCCATAAGGAGTAGATGCTTGTGCTTTCGCATAATCAATTTGATCGGAAAATACATGTAAAGATGTTTCACCGTACTTTCTGCATTCAGTTTTAGCTATTTCTGCACCATTTAATCGGCCTGAACAACAAATACGGATTCCCTTAACATATTGGCATTTTTCAATCTGTTGAAATGTAGATCTACAAATTTGTCGAAATGATTTTTTTTGTTCTAGTTTCCAAGATATTTCTTGAGCAATTGGAGAAGCACTTTGATAAACAGAAGCTATTTTGACTGGCCTAATTAAGATATTAGTCTTTGTTTGATCGGATAAGAAAAATTGCATTTTTTTCCAATAATAATAACGACTGAACAGAGAGTGAGTTTTCCTCCATTCAGCATCCCTTGAAGTAAAGGAAGCGCCAAAATCCAATATAGACCAGGGTTGAAGAATCGACTCCCTGCTTTTTGTTATGCAATTACTAGGTAATGGCATGCCTTGCTTTTGATGCGTCTGAAAACGAAGTCTTAAAAGGCTATGTTTGCGCAAGCAGTAAAGGGCTTTTTGGTGTGGGAACGTTAGTGCCCGGGCAGAGCTCGAGAGCGTCCCGCGCAGAGCTAAAAGCTCTTCTGCGCTCCGCATTTCTGTCCTTTCGGAACCAATTTTTTCAGAGAAAAGCCAAACTGAATAAGTCGTTTGGATGTTCGGAAAAAAGTCGAGTCTATTTCTTCTTGCAAAGCCCACTTCATTCGCTTGGCGAATGAAGCGGGTAGAACCCGCTTCGACATAGGAGCCTTGCTCGGTCTTGGCCATATAGGTTAAGCCTTCTTTTCTCGAACAAATGCTTTTAGTCAAGAGAACAGAACGCATTCTTTTTTCTAAGTCGTCTTCTTGTTTCTTTGCTTTCCCCGTCGTATATCTTTTAGCCACGTCCCGTGCTACTAAATTGGAAACTATGTTAACAATAGGATCAAATTGAATTCGGTTCTTTTGATGAAAGAAGTATTGCATGACCAAATGATTTAAGGGAGCACGCACAGCTGCGAAGATGGTTTGTGGAAATACGTCGCTAATTTGACGAAAAGGCCCGAAACCAGAAAACGCATAGCTTTCTTCTGACGCTCTTCTGTCATTATTTTCCAAAAGCGCGTCTTTCCCACTTGAGCTTGAAGAAGTAGAGTGTTTGGAGGCCATCCAGCCACTGACTCGAAGTAATTGATCAATCTCGTGCCTTGATGGTAACCGATCGTGGTATCCATAGCGTTTTTTGGGCCAAATGTTGACTTCGTTTCGCTGTATCTCTGTACCGTCGTCAATACGCCTAATCAACTTGACAGATTGTATTGTCCCAAGGCCTGTATGTTTTGATTGGCTAAGTCGATCCAGAAAAAATACGTGAATGAATGTCCTTTTAGGAAAATGATGAATAATAAACCTACCGAGACGAAAGCCAAATGTGTTTCCCGTAGGTGGACGTATTGAACCAAAGTAATCTCTAGAATTTACATCTTGATACAACAATTTTCCATAATAATAATCACTAAACCAACTTGAATCTGAGCCACGATTCAGATTTAATCTGACTGAAATCGGATTTACTTTTTGCGCCATAGTTTACTATCGTACCTTTTTTTTTGGTTTGATTTTGGTTCTCGAGGGCGAAGCTCTCTTCCCAGAGGAAGAGGGTTTCCGTGTAGAAGCAAACTCTCCAAATTTATGACCAACCATTTCTTCAGTAATCTTTAAATCAACAGAGCCTTTTCCATTACAAATTTGTGCATAGCAACCAACAAATTGGGGCAAAATACAAGATCTACGTGACCAAATTTTCCACCTGATCTTCTTTTGCTTGAACAAGCAACCATCCACAAAAGGGCCTTTCCATACAGATCGTGTCATAAATTAGTTTCTGCGTTTTCTTACTACTGTTTTAAATCCACCTTTGGTGGGCTTCCCCCAAGGTGATACCGAAGGTCTACCTCCTTTCGTGCGTCCTTCACCTCCTCCATGAGGATGATCAACCGGATTCATAGCAACACCCCGAACAATAGGGCGTCTGCCTAACCACCGGCTTTGTCCCGCTTTGTCAAGCTTACGGTTACCATGATGAAGATTGGACACTATACCGACGGTAGCTCGACATCGGGAATCTATTAGTTTGTCAACACCCGAAGGTAACCGCACAATACATTGTGGTGTATTCTCAAATTTCTTAATTACTTGAGCAAAGGTTCCTGCAGCTCGAATCAACTTTGCGCCTTGACCTGGATTCCATTCAATATTATGTACCCATGTGCCTATAGGTATATTAGCTAATGATACGCAATTTCCTACCATTTGATAATATGAATCAAGTATGTTTTTATTTTCACTTGAAGCGTAGTCTCCCCCAGGGCGTAGCCAAGAAGCAGCCTGGCTACTCTGCACGAGCTCTTCCACTCCAAGGGACCTTCGACCTTCATTTGCTGTGCGAACAAAGTGGTCTTGGAACCGAAGGTCTTTATGGACTATCGAATTATGGGAAGATTTATGGTGATCGAAGGAAGTCGAAGGTTTAGACCAATCACAATTCATCACTGTTTTGCCAGCTTCTAAGTGATCACTAGCTAATATATAACTGAAAGGTGCACGATCTACTTTGGCCGCTTCAACTTTCGGTCCTTGTTTGCTATGCTCAGGTTCGAAAAAAAAAAATATATTGTTTTTTTGATTTTTATGCGCAGCAAAAAAATCGGTTCTTTTTTTGAGCCAAGAAAGTGCTTTGCGTTCGATTATCTGCGCCCAGAGAACGCTATGCGTTTTCCACCTTCGGCCTTCACTTCGAGAAAACGTATTTTCTTCTCTGAAGTCTTTCATTCGCGAAGCAAAAAAAGCGGGCTTTGCCCCAGCTAAAGCTATCCTGGGTAAACCAAGAAAGCTACCGAAAGGGCCTAAAGTTGCAGTCTCTCTTCTTGCTTTTGGAGAAGAAAGGGCAGAAAAAAAAACGTACTTTCTTTTCTGAGCTTTACTGGGCAGGGCAGAAAACGAAAATAAGAGGCCGAAAAAAAAAATATTTTTTTCTCTTCGACCAAGAAAACGCCAAGCATTTTCCTCTCTTTGACTATTTGCTTTAGAAAATGCAAAGTGCTTTCCGGGCCGTAGCACCCCATCGATCCATCGTACTAAAGCAATCCAAGAAGAACGATTCGGATCATATTCGATTCTTTCTACAACGCCCATAGACGAAGTGCTTCGTTGAAAATCAATTCTCCGATGCAATCGCTTCGATCCACCTCCTCGATGAAAAACGGTAATACGCCCTGATGAATTTCTCCCAGCAGACCGCTTTTTCAAACCAAAAGTTAATTGTTTTAGTGCTTTTTTCTCCCAGCAACTATTTATCATGGTGTATTTGCCTTTTCTATTTCATTTGAAGTATCCATGACAGCGAAAAACTGAATGTACCTACGGTACACTTCTTCTACTGTCAGCGCCATCAATCATCTACGATGATTGATCGCTTCGCGCCTAGCCATAAAATAATATATTACGTAAGGTGGATGATGCTATTCATGGGCCTTTGGCCTGTTGTTGCGCGTAAAGCCAACCACAGTGGGACTAAAGTTTTCCCTGCCAATCAACTGCATAGGTGCTATGATCCCATACGGAAGCTAAGCACACTAAGTGTGCATCACGTTTGTTTATGTGGACACTTATGATCCGGGGTCAAGCCTGTTGGAAGCCGCGAACAAGAGCCAATGGCACGAGTCCCATAAATATTCTTTTTCGATCCGCGCATGTTACGCGATATAACATCGTAGATTTGATAGCCCTTCGGCCTCGATTCGATTATATGTAGTGCTACACCCTTGGAAAAAGCGGACACTTTGTTATTTCGTACTTCTATAAATAAGGACTTCCCGGACTTCCAAGCAAGTTGACTAAGGTTCGCCAACATTATCTAAACGGCTTTTAGAATTTCTAGTAGGATGTAATTTTAGATTGAACTCCGAATAGATCATACAGTTTTAAGCAATGTGACTTTTCACGCAATTTAGGCGTTTTTTTTTCCCTATGACCAGCCTTTTTTTATGTATCTTCATTTCAGATTGTTTTCCATACTTTTTATTGAATTGTAACACTGTATATTAAGATCTGTTTTTTAGGCGATCCAATCTTGTGGGTGTCAAGCAGATGCCCTGGGCTTTGATTATCGGAAGATTTAATAACGATGCATGTTTTTGGCAATCGTTCCACAATTAGTGCTTTTTTTATGCCATTACGTAGTAATGGCATAATCCTGATGTTTTTATGGGCCGCGGGCGCTTTCATCGTTCCACCCTGCCCCATCATTCGCTATGCCAAGGGTAAAGCAGAGAAAAGAATGAAATATATATATATATATATTTTTTTTTTGCTGCGCCCTTTATTCGCTTTGCGAACAAAGTGCGTAGCTCCGGAGAGCAAAAGCCTCAAAATCGTAAATTGCGCGCATCCCGTAGCAAATCACCGTGTATATACCTCTCCGAAAGCTACGTTGATGAATCATCATAGATGATTCAGCGACATTCTGAGTTTCGCGGAAAATAGATTTCTTGGATCGATAAAGCTAGGGTAGGGTCCTACCTGTGCAAATAGTAGTCTTATCTATCTACCTCTCCAAAAACAATATCTTGGGTACCAATTATGGTAACAACATCTGCTAGCATGTGATGTTTGGACATAAAATCGAGTCCTTGTAAATGAGCAAAACCAGGTGCTCTTATTTTACAACGATAAGGACGATTGGTTCCATTACTGACTAGAAAGACACCAAATTCTCCTTTAGGTGCTTCTACTGCGGTATAGGTAGAAGAAGCTGGTACAGAAACACCTTCTGTATAAAGTTTAAAATGGTGAATCAAAGATTCCATGGATTGTTTCATTTGAGATCGTGAGGGAGGACATAGCTTACGATCATCCGCTTTAATCATGCCATTAGGCATTTGATTAAGACATTGCATAATGATTCGAATACTTTGTCGCATCTCTTCAATACGAATACAATAACGATCATAACAATCCCCTCTGGTACCTACAGGTACATCAAAAACCGATTGATTATAAACATCGTAAGGTGCTGATTTTCGCAAATCCCAGCATACTCCTGAGCCTCTTAGCATTACACCACTGAATCCCCAATCCAAAGCTTGTTGCGCAGTGACAGTACCAATATCAACTAATCGTTGTTTCCAGATACGATTGTTGGTCAACATCTCTTCTATTTCGTCAATACGAGAAGCAAATTGTTGTGTAAATAGAAAAATATCTTCACTTAAGCCCAAAGGCATGTCTTGTGCCACTCCGCCTGGTCGTATGTAACTGGCATGCATCCTGGCTCCCGAAACTCTTTCATAAAATTCTAAAAGTTTTTCTCGCTCTTCAAAAGCCCATAGGAACGGAGTTAATGCCCCCACATCCATAGCATGAGTAGTTAAAGCAAGTAAATGATTTAAAATTCGAGTTATTTCACAAAATAACACTCGTATATACTGAGCTCGTAATGGTACCTCACAATTACAAAGTCTCTCTACAGCTAAAGAATAAGCATGTTCTTGGGCCATCATAGAAACATAAATAGAGTCAAAATTTAATTGATGCCAGCTATGCTGTACACATTCACTCGCATCATATAAACAAGTGCTCTCCGAACCGTGCGAGATGGTTACCCATCACACGGCTCTCCAACTTGAGTTATCCTTAGGTTCTAGATAACCAGGCCAAGAGCGCAGCGTCATAATGGTTGAGTTTCCGCCTTCAGAAGTACTTACGCTTTTGGGTGACAAAGGTTTGGTTTGAAGAAGGCGCTTGCCTGGTTTATGCGCCAGCGAACAAATAGGCGACGAACCAAATATTAAGTTACTTCCTTCGTTTCCTAAAAGTAATGTATTCTGGCTTGATCTCCAAAGGGTATGGAATAGACTGGCCCGAAAAAAATATCCCCCTCCGGGTTTTTACTAGCCTTCTCCGCACTGCTCAAGTGTGCGACGTCAGTCCGCCGATTTAGGCCCCTTTCCTTCTGCTTCACAGCAGCCCGTTTAGACGGTTCTCGAAGCGAAGGGTAGGCAGGTACTACGAGCCCTCTGTCCCACGCATCTCTATCTAGAAGAATGTGTGGTTCACCGGTTTCACCGAATGCTCCTATCTTTCTATAAGATCGTGTGAGTGTGTAGTTATGCTTCAGATGCTTTGCTATATTCATATTGAATCCTAGTTTCCTTTCTATCTCCGGTGCACTCGCTTCAGATCCTCAACACACAAGGAAATACGTTGTAGGAGGAGGCTGCACTCAGAAAACTACAAGCCAGCAAAAAAAAATATCTAATCCCCTTCGCTTCGCGCCTTTTTCCCTCTCTGCCTCACTTTGTTGTCTCTACGAACAAACGCCGAAGGAATAAGAAGCAAGCGTATTTTCTTCGTAGCCCGGCACGTCCGGCTGATCATTCCGCTGGCATCTCTCATTCACGATACTCCCCGTTTAACTGACACTCAAGGATGTAGTTGGAGATATGCCAAGGGTTGGCTATTCCCAGTTATCTCCTTTGACGACATGCTGTTGTCGTCGCCATATCTTATATGTCGATTAGTCGTATCTGCTTTGCTGCGGGTCTCTGCAGCACCTCCATTTCGGAGGAGTTCATTCGGTGACTTCGCGGTCGCCCTCTAAACGATCAAAATAAGGTAAAGCTTGAAGATACGTTTTATACTCGATTAATTTTTCTGTGCCTCTAGTCGGGTAGGCGCCGGTCTTTCGGCCAGAACCCCCCTAAGAACCGTACGTGCAAGTCTCCCCGCATACGGCTCACGCCATTTATTACAGGTGGCCCAACATTCGATAAAAAAACCTGAAGCCTGCAAAAAAAATATATATATTTTTGTTGCGCCCTGCAGCCTTCTTGGTAGCTCGGAAATGCGCATGCGTAAAACTGAGACTGCTTTTTTCTTCCAGTTCATGAAATTCCATGAAGTGTAGGCAGCGCTGTCTGTCGTACCCCTAACCTGCGGCCCTGGCCCTACGCTCTAACCGCAGTGGGATCCTACGAGCTACCCATTTTCACTTCCTCCTCCAGCTCTTCTTTATTCGAACCCTTCCATTTCCGTTAAATGACCCGGCATCCCTGGCTTGACCTTCCGGTTATGCTCCTGCAGCTCTACCGGTTCCCCCCGGCTTCCCCGTTGCTAGAATTTTCCCGTATGCTTTCGACGCAAGCCTTACTTTCAAAGGCTCGTGTCTTCGCTAGATAGTATTTGCCAGTAGTGCCATCCTACCCGACCTGAGGTTTTGGTTCGTCCCTTGCGGTTAGCCTACCCATTGCAAGAACAAATTTAGGTTCAAATGGGACCCCAGGCCGGTTACACGTTCCGCTGTGCCGAGATGCGGAGGGGCTGGCCGTGATAATCACCCCGGGGGAATACGCGTGCGCCCTTGACGGGCACTCCAGGACCCGCCGACGCGTTCTCGTTTCCGAGAAACCCCAGTGGTTGGCTTGTAAGCCAACCACAGCGGGGGACTAAAGTGCCCCCACTCATCTCTGTTGAGACCTCCAGTGTGGATAACGAGGCCACCTTCACGACCTTCTCCCTTCTTTCCCCTGGGCGATTCGCCTCACTTGAGTTGCCCGACAAACCGCCTTTTGCCCGGTGCTTATGATGCGGAAGTTGCCTCCACGCGCCACCCGTGCTGGGGAACAAGCAGGACATAGCTAGCGGCATAGGATATGCCGACTCGGCGTCAGCGGCTTCGTGCCGCACTGAAGTAATCCAATATGCGGTTCCGCGCGTTCTACAACTTCTCCATTCATTTCCAATACTGATCGTGAAACACCATGAGCAGCGGGATGTTGAGGTCCAAAATTCAAAGTAAAATTCTTGATTTGTTTGGTTTTAGCCATATTTAATCATTTTTTTTTCCACAGAGCCTACAACCGGACTTGAACCGGAGACCTTTCCCTTACCATGGGAATGCTCTACCATCTGAGCTACGCAGGCCAATCCGATGTATAGCCACTATTTTTATTATTAAGGAAAAACCTCATGATTCAAGCCAAGAGCTGGCAAGATGTTTCTGTTTTTTTTTTGCTTGGCTGTGAAGCAGGCCGCAGAAATAATAAATCTAGGGCACAGCTGCCTGGGGCCCTTATTAGGGCGCCAACTCTCTGCCCCATGGGGCGCAAAAATATTATTTTGCCAGCGTTTGGAGAACGCGTAATGTTCTCCATTTTCGGCTTTAACACGTTCTATTCTCTAAATTACCCGTTTATTTGGAGACGATCGGATTTGAACCGACAGCTTCATGCTTGCAAAACATGCGCTCTACCAATTGAACTACGTCCCCTACGGAGGAAATAAGATTTGAACCCATGATACAATATTGTTGTATTTGTCGGGATGGGCAGGCCCTTTCAAGCTTTCCCCTCCTCAGAACGGGCCGTGTGAGTCTCCTCACATACGGCTTAAGCAACATGTCGACCCGCAGCAGTAATGTTTGACTCATTGCCTACTATAGAATGTTCCATGTATCACACTTTCGGGGTTGAGCCTTTAGGTCCTCTTTTTAGCTCCCCCTTCGGCCTGACTTTCACGATTACTCGAGCATCTCCAGAGCACAGATCAGAGTGTTATTCCACAGAGATTCATCAGAAATATTTTTAAATCACTTCGTTATATCAACATCAAAAAGCCGTCATAGTGCCCATGGAATAGCATAGCCTTGCTATAAGTGCGATAATGGCGATCAGAATTATACTTCACAACAGGATGGATCGACTGCCATAAAATATACGGCTTGAATCGCACGGTCAATAATAGTGGGAATCCTTTTATCACCGGTGCCCGGCTATACGCGTTTCACAAGACTTTAGTATCTCTAAGCCTAACAACGAAGAACAAGAAGCGGTAATATATAATATATTTCTTGATTTCAGAGAATATATTCTAACTCGCTAATAACTTTCCTCTTCAAGATCTTAGAATGAGGGTTCATGATTAGACGGCGTACAATCAAAGCCCTAGCTGAGAAGCCACGGATTTACTCACGCTCTTTCAGTGTAGATCACAAGGCCCTATCCTATCAATTACATTATATTACAGAAGGGCTTTAGGCAGTCCTCTACCCGTATTCATTGCGTTACTCCGCATTATCACAGAGCCTCCCAAAAGGAGCGAGACGAGTTTACCAAGTTCCGTGCAATGTACCATTTCTCTCAACAAGAAGAACATAAAACAACCCCGATGGAACTATGAACCCACGGTGATATCAGAATAAGAGATATAACCTTTTCTACCGCTGGCTTCCTGCTTGGGATGCCAGCCATTCCAATCCTTAACCTATGATATTCCATCTAGAAAATCTTTTGGTTCCGCTTCATTTTCGGATCGAAGTTCTACCGGGAAAAACGGGATTCGAACCCGCGACTTCTGGCGTGACAGACCAGCACTCTAACCAACTAAGCTATTTTCCCGAACATAATGAATCATCTACGATGATTCATCAAGATCTTTCTATTCTACTGACATAGCCAGTAGAGATCCAAAAGTGACCCGAAGCCAGAAGGTTAATGTGGCTAGCGGCCGCGCGCAGCTCTCTACCTTGCACCGGAAGGCACTTGGCAGTAGAAAAGTTCGTCAACTTGTGGCCTTGTATGCTTTGCGGTCATTACTGCGTAATGGCCGCAAGGCATACAAGCAAGTCTGGATCAGTTTTTAGGCGAAGCCCTTCGGCATCTACTCGCTATGCCAGTGGAGCCCTGCTCTTTGCGTGGAACCGGGGCACCTTTTAATCCAAAAAACGTCCACAGTAAAAAAAATATATATATATTTTTTTTTCTCATGACCATCTTAGAGTTCAAATTGTACCATAAACTAAGAAAACGCCATGCGTTTTCTGCTTTACTTTGCCCAAGAATACGCAAAGCAAAAAAAGCGGTAATATATATTACCGCTTTTTTTGCTTTGCTTTGCCACTTTCTTATGTCTCCTTCACCTGTTCTTCTTTGAGAATATTTAGCTCTCATTCGCCATGCGACTCAAGCGGGCTTGCTTTTTGTCCAAAAGTCCCCCTTTTTTTATTATTGCGGTTCTACCACCATCAATCAAATTAGTAAATTTATTCATACACTAAATTCGAATTATAATTACAGATAATGGAAACCTTTGGGTAATAACGGACTTGAACCGCTGACTCTCTCGGTGTAAACGAGGCGCTCTACCAACTGAGCTAATTACCCTAATGTGCCAAATCATCAACTATATATAAAAGAGCACATCATTAGTGCTTTGTTTTTCCAGGGTGTTCGCTTTTTAGGGATTGCTTGACGCTTTATTTTATTGCGCATCACCTAGATTCATCTCTCACTGCTACGCCACCAAAGTGCTTCTTCTGGCCTCTCGAGGTGGATAAAGGGCCAGACCCAGAACTAGAAGCGGCAGGCTTAGAGATAAAAAGCATAGCAAAAAAAATATTGATTTTTTCAAATAATTAAAAAAATAAATAAAAATATCTATTACCACTTTTTTTTCGTTATCTAGTACGAAGCGTCGACAGAAGGTATACCGTGTTCGTCTGCTAATCTCTTTATTAATTGTATATAATTGAGTATACTATGTAATTGATATATAATATCTCTTTTTTTTATTTTATTTCTGAAAGAGCGCGGGGGAAGCGAAGCATATTATTCAGAAGCTTTTTGGCGAGAGAAGAAAGTAGCCCAGAAAGCCACTTTCGCCTTTCATTCGCTGTGCGAACAAAGTTGACCTCCCAGCCACTTTTTTCTCTAAGAGGGCTTCCCCCATCGCAAAAAGATCTATTATTTTTGGGCATTCACTGTGCGCGAACAGAGAGTCATTGTTTCGCGAAACGCTTTAATCTCTTCCGCCACCCTATCGGGTGGAAGAGATTGAATTGCCGAGCAAGGCAAAACAAATGAAACACACAGAAAAAAGAAATTTGGCAGCGCCCCGCTCGATTCGCTTGACAGGACCCCACGTCCCAGCATGCTCTCAGTTAAAATTTTCAGAGAGCCCTTCTATCGTTCCCGCCTTCTGGGCTCGCTGGCTGCAGGCTGCACTTTGTTGGCCTACGCCAACAAAGGCTCTGAGAGATCAATCAAGTTGATGAATGACTGATCATTCCTACTTATCGGGGTTCATCCCATTTTGTTCGCACAGCATGCTAAGAGCTTGCAACACGATAAAAGCAAAAAAAATATTTTTTTTTGCTTTACGTTTTTTGGCTGAGAGTCTCCCGGGTTACTCCCAATCCAAAGCGCCCTTTTTCCATTCATATAAAAATCCAATCGTCAAAATCAATAGAAATACTATCATAGACCAAAATCCAAACAAACCAATCTTGTTAAGAGAAACTGCCCAAGGAAATAAAAAGGTGACTTCCAAATCAAATATAATAAATAAAATAGAAACGAGATAAAATCGTATATCAAAACGACTTCTAGCATCATCAAAAGGATCAAAACCACATTCGTAAGCTGACAATTTTTCTGGATAAGCCAAACTGGAAGAAGAAGCAAATAGAAAAGAAACACCAATTAAGATCAAAGAAAATAGCAAACTTATTACTAAATATACACAAATAGGTGCAAATTCCATAAACCAAGAACCACTTTTTTTTTAGGAGAATAGTTCCAATGGTAGAACAATGGTCTCCAAAACCACAGGTTAAGGGTTCGAATCCCTTTTCTCCTGATTACACCAGAATTTGGTGAAGGTAGCGATCAATCATCGAACGTGATTTATTAACTTTAGAAGTTGTTGCGACGGGATACGCTTGATTTGCTGGAGCCATCAAATATATATTTTTTTATTTCAAAAGCAAATGAGTTACTAAGAAATTCTGTATAAATCTTTGGCAAAAAGACAACGCGTTGACTGTCAATTTGCTTGCACATACACAACCTGCGGCCTCTAATCGCGAGAAAGTTTCCAGAAAAGATTGATACATCACTTCGTGATATACTTCTAATAAAATACTAATTAAGAAATATATAGTCAATTTAACTTCTTCTTTCTCTAGGGCCACCCATTGTATCGTTCCCTGATCCGCCGGCATTAGAATGCCGTTACTGCGTACCCAAGAATATCTAATAGTAGATTGTTAAAATACGCGTTCCTGTTCTCTCTTTTTTGGGGTTTAGCCTCACCGCACCCAAGAGAGAAAGGTTTTTTACTTCTTCATGTAGAGAGATAAGTAGAGACGAAGTGAAGGGGATGGAGGGGAGAAGAGCTCCGCTCGTGTTACGAAGCCTTACTAGAGGCGTAGCCAGAAGGCGAAAAACAAAGATTTGGCTGCGCCCCGGCCGCTTTCACCCTCCACCTGGATGCGCGAAAAGAAAACCTGCGGCCTGAAAATTTTTTTTAGTTTAATCTCTTTAAACTGAATGAGTTGCTAAAAAGCTCTGTGTAAATTTTTGACGAAAGGTAGCTAGTTGACTGTTAATCTGCTCAGTGATGTTTTTTTGTTGTACAATAGCAGAAAGTATACCTGGGTCCATAGACTTCAAAAGCTCATGTTCATATTGATTAATGCTTGAAATAGGAATTTGATCTAAATAACCTTTGACAGCTGCATAAATAACCACAATTTGTTTTTCAATAGGAATTGGGCTATATTGTGGTTGTTTAAGAACCTCTGTTAACCTAGCCCCACGATTTGATAAATACTGAGTAGCAGCATCAAGATCTGAACCGAATTGAGCAAAAGCGGCTACTTCACGATATTGCGCCAATTCTGGTTTTAAGCTACCACATACCTGTTTCATAGCTTTCAACTGAGCCGCAGAACCTCGAGAGTAGGGTTCACGCCTATCTCTAGGCACTAGCACGGGATAAAAAATCCGGCTCCCTCTCAAAGAACCGCGCGCGATAGTCGCCTATCACACGGCTCCCTTCTCCTGAAACCTGCCACTTTTAGACGACGACGTTCAAATCAATACCGGTCATCAATACCTTGCCCACGCGTAGTTCGTTATGATGTCAAGCACACAGAGAAATTTGCTTCCTATTGAGCGCCGGCTTAATTACTTTTAATACCTTAACCTCTCTGGACGGATCGCACTTTGTGCTTCCCGGCTCTTTAAGCCCTTTCTAGTTGCCAGAGATGGTGCTCTATATCATTTTCTTCGCATCCTTTAACCGCGCCGCAATGATGCGCGAGAATAGCTTACTTCGGCTTAACTTTAAGCCTATTTATGATTAGCTCAGGCAGGGTTGGGTCCGTCGTTAAGAAGCACTTTTGAAATCCACTTATTTCTTTCGGATCAAGGAACGCCGCCAATCCTGCGCCCTCTTTCGTTACAACCAAGTTTTTGCTGAATTTCTGGATGATCTGCTGTGAGCTTGATTTGTGCCTCTTGGCTAGCGTATATATAGCTGACCACCTCAGATGGTAGTTGACGATCGACCTCACTTTGCTAAGGTTTTCACAACATAAATAATAATTTAATCTCTGTATAGTCACACTGCGATAGCAACCCACGATTCGAGTATCTTGTTGGCTCGTCATGATATCGATTGGCGCTGGTTGCCTTTTCTCATCAAGTCTCATTAAGAAAACCTTTATTTTGAATTATAGAATATATGAGGTCTATTGGAGCTTGTCTGGATTTCCCCCTAATTCTGCCACCGCTCTCTCATCCAGGTAATTTAGCTCTGGATACTCGGGGGTTAATGTGGCGTTTTTTGGATTTCGTGTTCTACCCCTTCTCAATCCGGTCCATTTCATCCTTTGGTTGGTAAAGGTAGATATCGCATAAAATAAGGGGGACAGTACACTTCCTCCTTGAGGTATCTCCTCATCTTCATATGTATGTAGGTCTTTCTACCGCTCCAAAAAGCGTGGATCCCGTATCTTCTCCGAAAAGGTGCCTTTTGAGCCTTTTCTGATTCAAGGTGTGTGTCGTAGCACTTCCGAATGTCAAACTCAATGAACCAAGACGTTCCTTCCCATCCATACTTTACGGTTTCGAGTGCCGTGTGGCAGGACTTGCTCAGTCTGAACCTGTGCGAGTCCTACGAAAATGTTGGTTCGTATATGCTTTTTTTAGGACCCCTCTGATGGCTTCTCGTAATATTCGGTCTCTGGGGCTGATCATCGTAAGCGGTCTTGTCTCCTCGGGTTTCCCTGGTTTTGGGACGTCGACTTGTCTCGCGGGTTTAAATGGATATTTCCGCACGCGCAGTGGTTTTGCGGTGTGCTCAAACCATCTCAAGTCGGCGCCGGATAAAAAATTGCTTTCCTCCCTAGAGGATCTCCCGTTCGTCATCCCCTCCCGGGGGTCATTTTTCCGAGTCCGAAATTGATGCGTTCGTACGCCGCTACGGGCACAGGCGGGTCAGCTATTATGTCGATGATCTTCCGATATTTTCCGTCGGCGTTAGGTTTCAGTTCCCGAATTTGATCGGCCGCAGCCTCAACTCGGACAGGAGAAGCAGGACTTTCCTGATTCTCAGTTCTATCCATCGCCGAACCGACGAGGTTCCCCTCGTAAGTTCTTGTGGTGGTTCCACTGGGATCGTACGAATCGCAGCCTTTCCTCATGGACAGGTCCCGATTCCCATCGGGAGTTCCCTCTAGGTATTTAACGATTTGTAGGGCCTTGGTTGACCCGTTCATCGCCGTGGAGTTTGTGTGTTTTCCGACGCAGGGTTCCCCTTTTCCTTCTCGTGTAGCAGAAGTACTCATGCTGCGGACGGCACATATCCCAAGTTCACGCAGGTATAATCCTGGGTGTCTTCCCTCTGAGAGTAGGGCGACCATCATCGAGGTTCGTTTTCCTAAACTTCCGATAGTTAGTTTCTGACTTACCTGCTTTCAACCCGGTTCTGATCGGGTAAGGCAGATTACGCGCTGAGGGATCCTACGCAGAGCTTTCCAACTCCAGCGATCCCATGTAGATCTCACCCCGCTCACACGACTTACAGATAATCCTACGTTAATAGCAGGTCGAATTCCACGATAAAAGAGTTCTGTTTCCAAAAAGATTTGTCCATCTGTAATGGAAATAACATTGGTAGGAATATAAGCAGACACGTCTCCAGCTTGTGTTTCAATCACAGGTAATGCAGTCAAGCTACCTGCACCAGTCTGGTCTGACATTTTAGCGGCTCTTTCTAATAAACGAGAATGTAAATAGAAAACATCTCCTGGGAACGCCTCACGACCTGGTGGTCGACGTAATAATAATGACATTTGTCGATATGCCACTGATTGCTTGGAAAGGTCATCATAAATGATTAATGCGTGCATTCCATTATCTCGAAAATATTCTCCCATAGCACAACCTGAATATGGTGCCAGGAATTGCAGAGGAGCAGGATCCGAAGCAGTAGCTGCTACAACAATACGATATTCCAAAGCACCCGCTTCTGAAAGAATCTTAACTAATTGTGCCACGGTTGAACGTTTCTGTCCAATCGCTACATACACACAATACAATTTTTCACTATCCGAAGTGCCCTGTGCGTTGATTTGCTTCTGGTTCAATATGGTATCAATAGCTATAGCAGTCTTTCCAGTTTGTCTGTCTCCTATTATAGGTTCTCGTTGACCACGACCTATAGGAACCAGGCTATCTACTGCTTTTAAGCCTGTTTGCATGGGTTCGTGCACAGATTTACGTGCAATAATCCCGGGGGCTTTAACTTCTACACGTCTTCGTTCTGCAGCACTTAAAGCGCCTTTTCCATCAATAGGTACTCCTAACGCATCAACCACACGACCTAACAAGGCCTTTCCTACAGGAACATCCACAATAGATCCAGTGCGTTTGACAATATCTCCTTCTTTAATGGCAGTATCACTACCAAATATAACAATTCCTACATTCTCATTTTCTAGATTCAAAGCCATTCCTTTCACACCGCTGGCAAATTCAACCATTTCCCCAGCTTGAATCTTGTTTGATCCATAAACACGTGCAATTCCATCTCCAACTGATACTACTCGACCGATTTCATCCACTTGCAATTTGGTGTAGTAATTGGTAATTCTTTGTTCCAATAATGTAGATAGTTCCGCTCCAGCCAACTTATTTCCAGTCAATTTGTTCATAAATTAATCAAACCTTCTACCAATAAATTAAATAATTCCACAATCTGAACCTTCAGATTGTGCCCGATTTATCATCTTAAATGATAGATCGAGACAGGGAGGGGGGGGGCATTGGCCAAGCTCCTTAAGGCCAATAAAAAAAAAAGAGGAGAAGACGCGGAGATGGAGAAAAAAAATTTGGGCCGTAGCCAAAAAATTTTTGGGTATTTGCAGCAAAAAATCTTTTTTTTTATTTTCTTCTCTCCACTTTTCGTCCCTTTGTTAAGCCAATAAAGTAGCGGAGGTCCACTTTATTCTCTCAAACCCCCATTACCCGAGCGCGGCGTCTTCACGAAAAAACGGTCAACACTCCCGCTGTTTCGGCTTGGAAAGACCGGGTTTGGTTCAAACAGGCAAAGCGGATTATTCAGCATGCCATAGAACTGAGCCGAGCATGCAATTACTACGAAATTGAATATTATCAAGATGGCTGTAAGCAAAAATTGCTTACTTTTTATTCGATTTGTCGCTACGCAACATTTGTTCCCAAGGGCTAGCAAAATCGAAATAGCGAAATTCTTGAGTCATCTCAATAGGTTCAGAAACCACACGTTTCTCTGAATCATCATAACGTACTTCCACATATCCACTTAAAGGAAAGTCTTTTCGTAATGGATGACCCTCAAAGCCATAATCTGTTAATATACGGCGTGAATCAGGATGATTGGAAAAATAAACACCAAACATATCCCACACTTCTCGCTCCCACCAGCCGGCTGATGGAAATATACTGACTACCGAACAAATTGGAGTTATTTCGTCTACACTGCTTTGTACACGAATGCGTGAGTTGTACTGAATACATAGAGTCAAGAATTCCATCGCAGAGCCGCAGTTTCCCCGTGCACTCTCACGATATAAACAAGTGCTCTCCGAACCGTGCGAGATGGTTACCCATCACACGGCTCTCCAACTCAAGTTTACCTAAGGTTGTTCACAATCGTACGGCTCTAACCGCGGACTTCCCTATCACAGTTTTGGCATACGGATAGGAGGCGAAAAAAATAATATATTTTTTCCCAGAAACCACCATACATGAAGCACGCGCGGCACTAGCACATATGACTTCCAGAGCTGCTGCTGCGCCCTCGTAGTGCGTTTCATGGTGACTTTTGTAAGCGAATGAGCTATGCAATTTGAGCGGGCTTTGCCCTCCGCGGTTGCCGGTTCTGGGTCGGCGTCTTGTTGTCGGGTAGCAATATTTGATCATATTGCGTATAGGGAATGGCTGGGAGGTGGCAGGCTATTCAGTTCAAACCCGGCCCCTCCTTCATTGTGCAAACAAAGTGGTCTTGGACCCTGTTTTGCAATGGTGCGCTTCTTACGATGGCATGGTCCCTCTTAGCCTTAATTGGTTTCGAACCATCCTTCCTTGGCAAACTGCGGTGCCTAGTTCAAATTTGACCACATATGCTTTGGTACGTAGTATGTAGCTTAAGTGCGTTATACATTGGTTTTTAGAGTTTGCCAGATGATAGGTAAGTAGTTGGCGAGGCCACGGGGAATGGAGGCTACGCGCATTACCGAGTAGCTTCGAGAATATTAAAAGTAAGCAAAAATCGGTTTCGGCTTACTCAATTTATCACAAAACCCCTTCTTTGTTAGAGGGTTTATCACTTTACACATATTGACAAGTAAGCTAAGCCCACCAGATTGATGGATTCCGTATGTTATCTAATTCCGCCATATCATCGGTAAAATTTGTAGATATATTCTGAATCGCGACTAGTAAAATATGCAAGGAAAGGATTTTTCTTAATTTTGGGGGTCCTATCCAAGTTAAGCCTAAGCTTAAGCCGCACTTCAATAAATTATGTAAGCAAGTAACGTATCCTTTCTGTCAGAGCTCGTGGACCAATTACTCCAATAAGAAAACCATCTGTGAAACGCACGGAGTCTATTTGCCGAAAATGGATGTTTTGCGGGTGGCCGTTTCGTGCTGTTTCAATCCCGGCTTTATGTGTCGCAGTGCGGTCAGAGAAAGCTACATAAAAAAGAAAGAAATTATTTGCTGCGCGCTTCTAGCGTTTCTCGCCCCGAAACGAAATTCGGAGTTGATCACCTAATCCCTCAGTTGTTTCTGTTGCTTCGATCAACGTGCCGCATATAATAGTTTCCCTATAACCACCGTTCTTCGAACCCAGATTAGGTGAAGGCTGGCGGTAATCCACAGATTGATGTCTTTCATGAGCCTGCTGCCTGGAACTGCTCTTTTTGACAATGTTTCCAAAGGACATGAAGGCGATCGGAATATATCAAAGCGGAAAAAAATATATATATTTTTTTAGCTGCTTAGTCTCATCCGAGCTTAATCTGGATCCCTTCATGCTGCTTGAGTACGCAACGTACTCCCATTAGTAGGTAGGGGATACGTCTAGTTAGGCTCCTTCCCCTCTGCTGTACAGTGCTAGCGCTTTCCCTTCACAGGGTCTCTTTTGAGTAGGCGGGTACTACGAGCCCTCTGCCCCACGCATCCGCCCAGCGGGCAGATGCGTGGTTCACCGGTTCCACCGAATGCTCGTAATTCGATGCTCTTGGGCATCCTCGCGCAGTGCGCTTCAAGTGCTTTAGATACCCTGGGCTTTGAAAGAATCAAGCGCTGTGCCTTTGAAGCTTCACCCTTTGCTTCGATTTTTGTGAGCATAGCGAAAAAAAAAATACTTTTGGGGGATCCTGGTTGTTTTGTTGTCCCGATACGATCGTCACTAAGCTCCGTCGTACAAAGAAGACGCTGTAACACTCCATTAGAGTCTTGCCGAACGCGCCCGGGCTAATATCCCGCCTACACCTCACGTTCACGAATGAAAAAAATAAATAAATTTTTTTCCTCGTTCAACTGCGTTTCGAAGACACGGTTGGGTATCGCCTATGGATTGGCTATTCCCTGTGATCCCCTTTCACGACAGGCTATGTTCCCCATTGGAAGTTCGTTCCGTTGGGTGTCTCTAGCGGTATATCCGTTAGATAAGTCGTGCCCGTCTCGTTGCAGACTTCTACAACGTCTCATTCGTTTGGTAGAAATGAGCACTTTATTCGGTGACTTCGCGGTCGCCCTCAGTAAATTATAAACTACTTCAAATCTTTGTTTTCGAGAAGGATAATCAACTCCACAAATATCGATCAAAACTTGAAAACGTGCATTGGTATGATATTTCAAGAACCATAATAATTGAAATAGGTAGTTAGGATTGGTATATAATATATTTTCATGTTTTGATTTTTGAAATTGATGTATCCATTTTGGTAAAGTAGCTATCAGGGATTTGAAAAACGATTGGTTATCCACAAATCGTCTCTTTTTTCTAGGAAGTAAACACATTAAAACACGAGTTAAAAGGCGAAGCAAAGTTTAGTATTACAAAGGATAAGTCGTCTAAAAGGTGGGAGCTTCGCTGATCCTGGACACTCACTTTCTTGATGTAATCCCTCATGGGCAGGATTTACCCATCATAACAAGGCCACCGGTTGCGCTTCTAAGCCTTAACCTACAAAATTTATGCTGCAGCCATTTAGAGAGCCACGTTTTCAATGACTTAATTAGCCAAGAACTCACTCGGAATATAAAGTCTGAGGCCCGAAGTTAGAATCTATGTATAGCTTACATGAAAGGGCCTTCGGCCCTTTCATGGGCTTTCGTCTTCCTCAGATGGGATAGGGGATACCCTTCTTTATTCCATGAAAATTCTTCTATATGAATAAGGGCTGGATATAAGAACTGGGGCTGCAAAAAGGACCCCCCACAGTGAATACGCTGTGTAGCCATTTAGTCTCCAGTGCAGATGTTAAGATGTTACAGAGTGCTCTGCTACGAATTGAAGCGATTCAAGCTCGTAAACCTGGCAAACCTGAGAAACCCAGAAGACGTAAAGCAAAAAAAAATATAAATTTTTTTATGGATGCTTTTTCATATAGCCGCAGTAGACTATTTACTTGCCCGCGATAAAGCATCTAACGATAAAGCATACCATGAAAGAAAACGATCGAAATAAACAACCAGTCAAACCCTAAATTGAAGTATAAAAAATCCTTTTTGGTAGAAAGGAATATACCAATTTATTTATTTTCTTTATACGTGGTATATCCTATTTCGAGACTATGCTATGAAACTTTTTCATAGTCTACCTTATAGACCGTCGGTTAACTGGGATGAGAATATGAAAAAATATACGAAAAACTAAGTGTTGCCATGAACTAGAAGAACAGCCGCGAGATCCGTGGAATCGGGATGGATTAAAGCCATCCACCAAGTGTCCCTGAGTAAAGCCCTAACCGATTCGTTATCAAGTAAGACTCTCAACCAATCGTCCGCAGGAGATTCCCGTCCGGGTTAATGTGCTACTGCTGGGTCATCCTGACTGTCATTAAGGAGCGGTTACTTAGCCGGGAGAAGCTTCGCTGGATGGTAACCAACAGCACCGGCCTACTTGGGCACGATGTTGGGCAATGGAAACAGGACCGGTCGCCTGGGCGTTGCCGTCCTTATTAAGCTTTGAGATACTCCTATGACTTCATTTTGCTATAATTGAGGCTGTCATTGCTGTAGAAGCTACAAAAGCCTTGGTGACTAAGGTTAGCATAAAAGAAACGACTCTTCTGATAGTCGCCGTGCCAACATCATATATAATGATAATCTCTCCGGAAGACTTAACGAAGTCAATTAAATCTTGCAATGGTTGATCATCAAATTCAATGGAAACAGTGGACGGTAACTGTTCGGATAATGGCGCGCTTGCGGACCAGCGGAACCAAAAAAGTTATCAGGTATGCCCGGTATAGAAATTCCCAGTATAATGAATCTGCGCATAAAAGTTGGTAATTGATGGCTCTTGCATAGTAGCCAGATTTGCTGTAGAATCAGCCGAATCTCGGCAGATGACTAAAGAGATAGACGGAGAATGGACGGCGGCGCAAACCCTCTCCTTTTATCTCAGCCCGTTTGTCGAAGATTTCTCGTGAACTATGGACAAATGAACTTGGACGAAATCTTACAGATCCAAAATTCTGGACAGAAACTTCGTTTGATCCGGAATTCTTGACCGACGATGGACTCCTTGTCAGGAATACCCGCTGGAATCGCTAGAGCAATCCTGACAAGAATATTTATCAAAATTCTCTATAATTCTTTTTCCAGTCCGCACAGAGTGCAATGAAGGGTCTGAGAAGTGGCGCAATTGAACCACACCACTAATTATAATTAGTGAGGAAATAATAGGTAGAAACCAAATATGAAGATTCGGTAATAATACGGTTAATAAATTGATAGCTTTTCATTTCACAACATAAAGTGAATTCTTAAAAATATGGGAAAGCTTGCGAGGACTTAAGTCCTCGCAAACATTAGAATTTTGGATTAATCTAGCTTCTAGTTTGCCAAGAATGGGTGTAATAGCAAAATAGAAGAAAAAACCAACTGAAGCAATTTGTCCAATAGTAACATATGGTGCCTCCACAGGTTGACATCCAATCCAGCCTAAAAGTAAGCAATCTGCCAAAAGCAACCAAAACAATTTTTGGTGAATTGGTCGAAAACTTGAACTACGTACATATGATGTGTTAATGAACGGTAAAGCAAATAATGACACAAAAACTAGTCCTATGGCAGCTACACCCCCTAATTTGTTAGGTATACTTCGAAGAATCGCATAAACTGGTAAAAAATACCATTCTGGCACTATATGAGCCGGAGTTGACATGGGATTTGCGGGTATGTAGTTGTCGGGATGCCCCAAAACATTAGGTGCATAAGAAACAAAAATAGAAAAAAAGATGGCAAAAGCTACCCAACCTACTAAATCTTTTACGTACATATAAGGATAAAAAGCTATTTTATCCACAGAAGAATTGATACCCAATGGATTATTAGAGCCATATTGATGCAATGCAGCAAGATGAATAGTAGAAGCGGCAGCTATTATGAAAGGAAGTAAGTAATGAAGGCTAAAAAAACGATTTAAGGTGGCATTGTCTACCGAAAAACCACCCCGAAGCCAAGTTACTATAGTGTCTCCTACCACAGGTATTGCACTAGCTAGGCTTGTAATGACTGTAGCTCCCCAGAAACTCATTTGCCTAAATTTCCCCAAACCATGTCTCTTCTACGTTCCGACTAAAGACCTTTTTTAGATTTCATAGATGAATGATGTGAGGCTCCACCAGTTTCTTTCATTTCATCATTTCACTCATTGGAATATAGAGCAGCCATTTGGAGTATTTTTTCCTAAAATTAGCCCTGATATTGAATTCTTTCTGCAGTACTTCTTTTTTCCGAGTAAAACTATTTGTATGAATAAGGGACCTTGAGCCCGTGCGCCCCATCATCCATAAGCCAATGGGCTAATGCTCTAAGAGTCGAATAATCAACAATTTTTTTAGGAACTATATTGACCCCCCGGGATAAGACAATTTGGTGGAGCCAAGCTTTTGCTTCGAGATCTTAGATACTGGTGGGCTTTCGGCCTTACCATCATTCGTCAAATTGGGTGTGGGTACCTTGGGAATCCCCAGAACAACAGCTGAAAGTAAACCCAAACAAGGCCTTCGGCCTTGTTTAGTAGACTGCTTTCATTCTCTTTGAGTGTTAACTCTTCGTTCAACGAGAACATCACCTAAAAACGTATCAGAAAATCCTGGATCTGTTACGGCAGAGGGTTAGAAAAGCTTAGGTAAGGCTTATAAAGACCTTAATATATGGCTTAAATAGACCGTAAAACTCCAATTTAATAATAGGCCTCCGGTCTTTATTTATTCATTTGTTAGAGTGAAATAGACATGATTTTTCAGAGAAAAGTGGGACTATATATTTACCTAGCCAAAATCAATGACAGACTAGGCACCCCACGTGTAGTCTCTGAGGAACTCTCTATGCCATTTTTCGCAAGGCCCAAGAAGCCTATAGCAAGAGTTTTCCTGCGGATTGTCTATGATGACATGCTAAGGATTTTTACTTAAAATTTACACCCACGCAAGACAGCAGCGCTAACGTTAGAGAGACGGCCAAAGGTCGTCCACTTCGTGTCCTCCATGAGAGAGAAGTACCTTAGTAATAAAGAGTTTCCCGCATTTAGTGGGGTTTTTATCCCTCTATTAGTAGAAGGAGGGGCCAATTTGACCCCACGGTAGTACGTATCCTATAAAAGCTGTTATAATCATTAATAATAAAATAACAACTCCAAGACACCAAACTAATTCCCTAGGACTCGCATAACTTCCATAATATAAACCACGAAAAATATGAAGATAAACTACAATAAAAAACATACTTGCTCCATTAGCATGCATATAACGAAGCAACCAACCTCCTTTCACATCTCTCATAATGTGTTCTACGCTTAAAAAAGCTAGATCCACATGAGGTGTATAATGCATAGCTAGAAAAACGCCTGTAATTATCTGAATGATCAAGCAGAGACCAGCCAACGAACCAAAACTCCACCAATAACTTATATTGCTCGGGGTCGGATAATCTATCAAATGATTGTTAAGTGTAGAAAATATAGGTTGTTTAAGAATCGATAGTCGTCTTGCCATATGAATGTTTCGTGCTTTCTTCTTTTCGCGGATCATGGAAACTCTGTGTTCTTCATGATTGACGCAATCCATCATGGGCAGGATTTACCCATCATTACAAGGCCTTAGGTAACAAAAAAAAATATATATATATTTATTTTTTTTATTCGTTCTATAACGCTCAAAGCCTGCATTTACGGAGTTAATAGAACGAATAAAAAAAATTATTTTATATTTCTTTTAATCAATTCATTTGGTCTTCGAGCCGCTACTTCACTCTCCTAAGATTCCCTTTTCTATAGGAGTTTCTTTTAATTCCTCCAAAAAAATATATATTTTTTGGTTGCACTGCAGTGAAAATGCTCAATGAATTGAGGGAGCCAGTCAAAGGCTACTAGAACACCAGATACAAAAACTACCCAAGCTAATGATAAAGGCAAGAATACTTTCCAGCCAAGTCTCATTAATTGGTCATAACGATATCGTGGAAATGCTGCACGGACCCATATATATACAAATAGAAAGAAAAGAACCTTGATACTAAACCAGATAGAACCCGGAATCACCTGGAAAATAGGAATATCTAGGATGGGCAGCCAACCTCCTAGAAAAAGCAATGTACATAGACTAGGAGAGTAAGGGTGCAGCTCCGTGGGCCGCTCGGGCCCGAAAATAGTAGATAAACACTCCCTTCTCAAAGAACCGTACGTGAAACTCTCGCGTCATACGGCTCCGTTCTGGGAATCTCATCCCCAACGCCACGCCCAGGTCTTCGAACTCCTGAGGCCTCACATGCATATCTGAGTGTTGCTGATTGGCACAGAGTGAGAAAAAATATATATTTTTTTTCGCTTGATTTAAACTTGATTCGCTCATAATAGGACGCCAGTGGCAGTCTATTGTCCGCAATAGTTTCGAGTACATGCGTGCTGCGCTTCGCGCCCTGCCGTCTCAGTGACTCAGACTCGCTACGCCCGCCTTTCAGACCGATGTCTACCACTGCCGATGAGTCTTCTTTCCCAGAACCAGAATGATTATCCCTGTTCGATGGGTTTACATTCATCCCTGGGTATCGGGTACCATTTCCCTCCCCGTCACCCTTGTAGCTGTCATCCGTAATTCGCGCAGGTGTGTCCGCACCCCCTGGATGAGACGAGAAGTTTTTTCTCGGAGCAACCCTTCCTGGTTCCAGACCTAGGAGCGCACTTTCCCGTATGAGCATTCGGTACACGTATAGGTCTAGGGAAAAGTTACGAGGTACCCACTTAGGATATCTCCCTAATCTTAGATAGGTCGTCCAATGGGTTCGACCAAAAAGCTGTGCTTACACACCAGGCTACCCTTCTACGAAAGCTTCGCGGGACCTACTAGTCTTCGGATCGCCCGGAAGGGTTTACTACACAAGGCCCTTGATAGGACACTGGCTCCTGCAGGGGGCTGAAGCCCAACGAATGTCAGATGCAAAGCTCCGCACCTCATTAAGATCATATTAGCATATTCTCCTAGAAAAAAAAGAGCAAAACCCATTGAAGAATATTCTACATTATAGCCCGCAACTAATTCAGCTTCTGCTTCTGGTAAATCAAAAGGAGCTCGATTAGTTTCTGCTAAACAAGAAATAAAGAACATAATAAATACAGGAAACAAGGGAATGCCAAACCATATCTGCTTTTGCGCCATTACAATCTCACTAAAATTACACGAACCTACACGGATTAGTACAGTAATAATAATAAGACCGATAGAAACTTCATAAGAAACCATTTGAGCTGCAGATCGTAATGCTCCTGAAAAAGCATATTTAGAATTACTAGACCGACCCGCTGTAATAATCCCATAAACACCTAGAGAAGATATAGCAAATAGATAAAGTATACCTACATTTAAATCTGACAATACCATACCATAATCAAAAGTAGGGGTCGGGGATTCCCCCGCCCTCCGAACCATACGTGACAGTTTCCTGTCATACAGCTCTCCGCCACTGATTCATTGAAGCGCGTCAAAAAAATATATATATATTTTTTTGACGCGCTTCACCAGGTTTTTTATCGAATGAGGTCGTAGCAGTATTTGAGTGTCTGTTATGAGCAACCGGTCCTCTCGGAGGATTTGAAGCGTAACCGGCTTCGCCACATCTGTGACGAGAGAAAGGCCACGCCCTCTACCATCGAATCATGACTGCCGCCCTTCAGTACCTGGTTTGGTTGCTCTCCCTCCCCACTTACTACAGCGACTCCGTGGACCCCTCCTTAGAGACTAGGCCGATCCCGTGATTGCGTCTTCGACTTTTTTCATCTGTGTGTCGAGGTAAGATGTCCGCATAGTCTTATTCTCTTACTGAGAATGCTCCCGAAAAAAATATATATATATTTTTCCGTCTTCGGCCTCTGTTATACCTACCAGAAGAACCAATTACGGGACCAAGTCGTTACCCGTTGGCTTGGTGAATGCTGTCGTTCAGCAGCTATGTAATTCGGATTCGTCAGCCTCATCAACCCCAACAGTATCTCTCGAGTCACCCCTGGAGATACGGGTCTCCTGTGACTCGCTTTCCCAGATGCTTTTCCACGCGCATTGCGGCAACGCTACCTCTGGGTGATTTACTCCATTGACGCAGACTGGAGATCGGGCACCAGGACATGCCTCATAGCGACGAAGGCGCCTTGCACGGCGCACGGTATAACAGCCCAAGCAACCAAGCTTAACATAAATGTAATTACTGGAGCCATTATAGAAATAAATAAATTAGCACTACTTGGTAAAATAGGTTCTTTTATCATTAATTTCAAACCATCTGCTAAGGGTTGTAACAATCCGAACAATCCCACTACATTAGGACCCTTTCTACGTTGCATAGAAGCCATTACTTTACGTTCAGCTGGAACTAAAAAGGCTACTCCTAATAAAAGGGGTATTATTATTCCAAGTATTCTCGCTAAAATACCAATAATATACAGTCTCATTTTGTTGGCTTTTTTTTTATCCCGTTTCATACAAAAAGCTACGAAAAAAAAATATATATATTTTTTTTTCGCTAGCTTTGGAAAAACATAGGTTGTGGACCACAGGCTAACAAGGTGAGGCTACCTCACGGGTTATTGAAAGGTAAACCGCTTAAGGTAGCCTAAATGAATAATGGCCCAGAGTTGTGAAATGTCATAACAATTCTGGACATAACACCTTATTGGCTATGGCTAGAAAACAGACACCTACCTGCGGCAGAAAAAAAGCATATATATATAGTTTTTTTGCCTCAGGTTCACGGCGAAGAAAGGCTCTTTGCCTTTAGGCATAAACAAAATGCTTGCGCGAAAAAAATGCATTACTTTATTTTTTCATTAGTGCAATCAGAGAAGGGGCTAATAAGCCTTTGAAAAGCTTTGATTCGAGTCAGGACCGATTCGAACTCGTCGCGGGGCGCAGCATATTTTTTTGCTGCTCCCTCTGTTTGCAAAGCCAACCGAGTGCCACGCACCTTTCCAAGATACATACATATAAGCATTTCCTATAATTCATAAAGTAGTTTTATTGTTTAGTGCGTGTAGCCCACCTATTCTGCTATGTATGTACACTTTACATAATGGCGCTTCTTACGAGCGAAGCGGTCTAGACCGAACAAAAAAAAGGAGGGGGGTGCGCGGGTTCTCACATAAGCCGCGCACCCCCACATAATAGACGAAGAAGGCCGCAGGTCTATATTTTTTACTCGGTTCCCACAAAAATGAAATGTTACTGGTATACCATCGGCACGAAGCCTCTCCGGAACGAAGCGTAAGCACCAGCCTAAGCAAGACGGCATAGGACAAGCACGCGCGTGCCGCGCGGCGTTGGTCAACTTCTTCGCTTTTCCTATGCAATTTCCACGGTTGCTTCTAAGAAGCTACGGTTTTCACTCGTTCCACTGTTCTTAGAAAGAAACCAGGCTGCATATTCTGAAGAACAAGCGGCGTAGCAAACATATTATTTTTTCAGCGACACGATCCGGAAGCCCTTTATGCTTTCTGGATTGACGTCATAATGTCCCGTGCCATAGATCTCAGGCTTCCTCTTAGAGTAATTAAGTAGTCATTGATAACTTTTGAGTCTACCGGAATATTTGCCTCGTGACATCACTGGGTATACCTGTGACATGCGTGATGATTTAATTCCGTTTGACCCGTTTTCGACACTGCATAGGCGGCGATCACGATTACTACAAGTACAACTGCTTTGATCAAAGTAGCTTCACCAAGATTACCTATGCAACCAACTACATAATAATATCCCACTTTGTCATAAATAAATTTTTTTATTCTATAATTCCGAAGAATTAACCGAAATGAAAGGGATATTGCTATAACATCAAAAATTATACAGAATGATATTAACCATCTTTTTAAAGAGTACTAGGATCCATATTAAAATCTCTAGAATTAATCACAAATACCACCATAATTATATAAAAGCAACAGCCCCATTCCTAGAAGAACCAGACTAAATTGAGTTCTATCTTTAGATAAAGTATGATTAGGTTGGTAAAAAACTGTTTCAGATTTTTTCTCCTTTTTTTAATTACCTCCCCACCAATAAATGGATACGAATAAGAATAACCAAACCACGTCAACGAAATGCCAGTACCAAGCAGCTGCTTCGAAGCCAAAGTGATGCGTTTGGGTGAAATGCCCTAAATATTGACGAATACCGCATATTATTAGGAAAATGGTACCTATAATGACATGAAAACCATGAAACCCTGTGGCTAAAAAAAAGGTAGAACCATAAATACCATCGGAAATCGTGAAAGGTGCTTCTACATATTCCATTCCTTGAAACCCTGTGAAGACTAAAGCCAGCAAAATGTTAGAGTCAAGAGTTACTTCATAGAGCCGTACAACTTGGTCGCGGTTTACTCGTATGACATAGTAAAGTGCTCTCCGAACCGTACGAGATAGTCTCCCATCATACGGCTCACCAACCTGATTTTTTACCACGTCTCCATAGGGCACGTAGTCGTTTGTTCCATTGTTAATACGTTCGACTTGATTCTATCCAGACATAAAGTCAGATTTCCCGTGTCAATCAGGTAAAGTACAGAAATGATTTTCATTTCTGTACATTGATTTAGACTCCTTCTCGTTTTGCCCCTAGACGAATAAGATCGAGTCAAGTGCTTTACTGTTGCCAGCTCTCTCTCAAGTAGGCGGCGGATACTACGAGTCCTCCGTCCCAGATATCCAGATCGTGGCTATCTAGTTCACCGGTACTACCAAGGTACTCTTATACTTACATGAAAACACATAAGATTTCCAACTAATAGTGCTAGTTCGAACAAAAAAGCAGCCGTGCTTCCAGTGTTTTTGTTTCATATTGAAGTTGGGACCTCCTCCTGCTTGGCCCACAGGCAGGCTACCATTCTGCCGTGGAGGAGGTAACGCTGTAATATTATCGATTGATCGATAACCTAACCGAGCACGCTTGAGTTAGTGTCTCATCCACACCTCACATTCATGAATGACCCATTCGGCTATATTTTGAAGACACGGTCGGAAAAGTTCTCTAGAGTTGGTCAACCCTGTCCTTTCCTTTTGCAACATGCTATTGTCCCAGTTCGTTTAAATGGTAAGTTGCATCCGTCTCATTGCGAGCATCAGCAATGGTATGATTACGAGAGGTAATCAGAAAGTTTCCTTGGTAATCTGACGGTCGCCTGGTAGCTACTAAAGCGTAAACAGCTTGTTTTTTGAATCCAGCTAATATAGCATGATGAGCCCAAGTTACGGCAGCTCCAGATGAAAGTAGAATAAGGGTATTTAGAAAAGGGATTCCCCAAGGATTTAACACATCAATTCCTTTGGGGGGCCGAATAGCTCCAATTTCTACCGTAGGTGCCAAAGAAGAATGAAAAAAAGCCCGAAAGAAAGCTAAAAAAAACATGACTTCAGACACGATGAACAAAATCATACCATAGCGAAGTCCCAATTGGACCACAAATGTATGATGTCCTTCGTAAGTGGATTCACGTATAACATCTCGCCACCATACAAACATAGTATATAAGATCATTCCCAAGCCTAAACTAAGAAGTGTTCCACCTCCCGTAAAAGAGTGCATGTACATAACACCACCAATGGTGCTTGCCAAAGCTCCCAATGAACCCAAAAGAGGCCAGGGACTTGGATCTACTAAATGATAAGGATGTTTTTGAGAGACACTCATAATTGGTCCTGTGTTTGCTTTTTAGTCTAATTTATTGGATACCCAAGAAACATAATCATCCAAAGAAACAGCTTCTACAACGATGGATAGGGGTCAGGAAAAACATATAAGCCCTCCCTGCCCTCCGAACAGTATGGGAACCTTTCAGCTCGTACTGCTCACCCTCCTAGATCTTAACCTTGGACCTTGCGGTAACCTCCTCCACAATAGTTATAGCTTTCAGTATCTTCATGTCCGCCGCGGCCCACAGGTCACGCACCGTTGTTGGCGCCGTCGCGGTGTTTGTTGTCCACACAGCGGTTTTTTCATGCTTACCCACTGGTACTGAACATCCCCAAGCGAATCTGAGCTCTCACCTCTATGCATATCTACTTGATCAGATCCACAGATGACGCACCACAATCGAAATAACCCCGAGCGGGTCAACTTGGAGCCCCAGCTCCGGTTTGCGATTGCGAGAGCGTCAGTTGCTCAGACTTAAAAACGTTTATGGCCTTCGGCCCTGAGCAGGCCCACGTGTAATTCGAGCCTATTAAGTATATATATCCTTCGCGAGCCTTTGTGGGTTTTTTTTCATCCAAAGTATTCTTTACAGATATCGGTGTCATATTTTCTGGCTTTCCTCGAATAGCCTCATGATAGACAGCTAAAAATAAAGGATCGCTCAATATTCTGATCAATCCCTAGTATCTGCCGTTTTTGCCTCTGCAGGTCTTTACTCATGTCGCTGTCGAGAGATAAACACGATCTGTCCGATTCAGCTTGGGCGTGAAGTGACGCGCGCAGAATCGTTGAGAACTCCTGTTATGTTAGTAGAGGAAAAAAAAGGTATGATCTTGGACTGGCCCCCTTCGCATGACCTGAATAGGTCTGTGATACTATGAGGCCTCTGAACTCCCTCAGGACACTGTCATGGGGATGCTTGGCCCCGACTTACATAGGTCCGAATTTGGGTTTTACCTCCTAGTGAGAATTTAGGTCCTTGCGCGGGCGTCTGATCTCTCAGACCTGCTCTGTATGGAGTGCCCTGTGGTTCCTCGAGTGCCGCAGAAGCTAATGCCATCAACTGCGGGTTTGACGCTATTGGCCTACTAACCACTCGCTCGCCGCTATATCCTGCTTGGGACGTTCGGTCCAGCTTCAGACGGGCTCCGCGTCTCAAGCTCGTTATCCTAACCATATCCCCTGCTTTACCAGGGAGCCCTAATGGGGGCAGGCCCATCGATCCCCGGCTTTTCCCTACTGCTCTAGCCATTATATTGCTACGACAGCTCTTTGGGTAGCTCGCACCCGGGTTTGCCCCGTTCGAGAAAGTGCGGCTGAGCCAGAGTGAGCTCAGCAGTCGGCCTATTTATTCGGGCGCACGCATAAACGCATGATTAGTTCCACAAATTTCACTGCACTGACCATAGTAAACTCCTTCTCGTTTAATAAAAATGGAAGTCTGATTTAAACGACCAGGTACAGCATCACATTTCACACCTAAGGAAGGTACAGCCCAACTATGAAGTACATCAGCAGATGTTATAATCATACGTAGATGAGTTTTTGCTGGTACAACCATTCGATTGTCTACTTCTAATAAACGTAATTGACCCAATTCTAAGTCATCTTCTGGAATCATATAACTATCAAAAGTTAGTGACTGTTCATCAGAACTGTTATAATCTGAATACTCATAAGGTTGGGTTGACGGCCAGTTCTTGTTCCCAAGGGTCATACGCCTCCCACCAAACTGTACTTGCAAGTTTCCCCGCAGACAGCTCTCCACGCCCAGTAAAACTCGAGGAGTATAATATTTAGTTCTTTCCCAATTCTTTCGGGAATAAAGCGTCATATACTCCCCACGGTGAATCTGTGGCGTTACCAGGGATCTGCTTTCTGTTTCATCGAGCCATGATCTTAGTGAAACCTTTCGAGGTCAAACCTTTGGCCTTCTTGTTGATACGTCTGTAATAATGTGCTTCCACATTTTCAGTGGTTCTACAAGCAAGACACGGGTCATCTAACAAAAGAGAGTATGGGACCTCAGTGCATAGTTAACCACGGAAAACGGATCCAATCTATTCTCCTTTGTTTGATAAGTTTAGGATTCGAGAAAAAGGAGGGGTGCTAGTCAGAGTTGTAGTAATGGCCCGGTCAACCCATGGTTTATTCTCCCCATATAAAAATCCCCGGGTCGCCCCCAGTTTTATAAACAGAGCCTTAATAGAGATTCTCCATTTTCTACACGAGGTGAAAACGGTCGAAAATCTTAAGATCCATAGGATTCTACGCATCATTTTTTTGTTGTCTAATAATTCATTCGATCGCGAATTATCGCGTTATAGCGCCGAATTATTTCCCCCGGTTTCAGATGAATCCATTTGCTCATTCTTCAGGGTTTTTTTGCATCGCTAGCAAACCCTCGATCGACGAGTTTGAACGTGAACCCGTTTATAGAAGCTTCCGAGAAGATCCTACCGTAAGCGGGTCGGGCCGCCTTATGTCCTTTCTCATTTTGTAGCAACAGGCTTTCTGCGTACTTCTTGTTCCTAGCACCTCTTAATGTTCCAAGAAACTTACCTCTTTCCGTGGCTAGGTGGGTGATCTTGATTTTTTATCCGTTCAGTCCCAGTTCGAATTCCTTTGTTAGAAACTCCTTTACCTCATCTCTGATCTTGACAGCCAAGTCGGCCACTCCTATTACCCAATCATCCGCGTATCGTACGTAGTGCATTTTTATGCCTACACAGGGGCAAGTAGAGGCCACAGGTCGCTTACGCTTTTCCAGCTGGAGGATTTACTCTTTCGATTCAAGATTAGTAGTTCCTTGAGTATTGGGTCGGGGTCTGGTTTTGAGACCTTGCCAGGCGTACGAAGACTCGCCGCCAAGTCCTTAATCCAGACGTCGAATTCATGTAGGTAGATGTTGGATAGCAAAGGTGACAAGATTTCGCCTTGCGGAACATCCCTTAGGTTGCGGGGTTCTCGTTTTCCCTTGTTCACAAATCCGGCACGAACTAGTTTCCGGTACAAATCTAATATTTGTTGGTCTTTCACTTCCCTCATAAGAAGTGCTGCCAAAATAGTATAGTTTATATTGTCGAAATAACCCTTGATATTCCCCTCAATCAGCCAGGTAGTACCGGCCCATTTGCGGATAGTTCTTAGTGCCGAATGTGCGGATCTTCCTGTTTTGAATCCATAGCTTTCATCAACCATTTCGGTTTGAACACAGGCTCAAGGAGCATTTTAATTGCTTCTCGTACTACCTCGTCTATGCAAGAAGGTGTTTCAAGAAAAAGGCATCTTTCCCTTAGCTTTTGGAATATAATTTCTTCGAGTTGGTTGGAACTGAAAGGATTTGTCCTTCAGTTTATCGATGATGATAAGACGGTTCACGCCCTTAACCGTCGAGAGTGAAATCGTCGACTCCTGAAGTCATGTTCCCAGATTTGGATTTGATCTTGCGATATGCAGTTTTCTAGATCTTTAGGTCTCAAATAGACTAGAATATTCACATTTCCACCGTAGGTCAATTCTCTGTGACCCTTGAGTTTCCGCCGGAATTCCCCGACGTCCCTTGCGAGCGGCCGAGACTCCGGTGGAACATAAGCGCTGGTCCCCTTTGGTAAAGTGCTTGTTCTTACTGTTACCTACTGGAGGACCTCCGTCCCCGAAGAAGAAGAGCAAGCCTCTCTGAGGCTTGCTCTTCTTTTTCCGGCAGTTTTGCCACTACCGTGGTTGTTGCCAACGTTAGGGGATCCCCCATTTCAAGAGGTGACAGGGCCAGGCCTGTTAGATTCGAAGTCGTATACCACTAGCTGTGGTGCTGATAGATTAACTACTTCAGCGCTGTTACTGGACATTCCAGGCTGAGCATCTATTTCTCATATATTGCCTAGACTGAGAAGAGGAATGTGTACCTCCAGCAACTTAAGGAACGGAACCATAGGCCTATTAGCTAGGGGAGCCTTTTCAGTTTATGGGTTTAACCTCAACTCCCCGTTTCTGGCATGCTCTAGTCCCTCGAGTCTTTCGACGTCAAACGAAAATGGTTTTGTCTCGGGTAAGCCAGAAGCTTTGCGGACCAGTCAGTCCGGTGCATTTTGTTGCACTTCCATCACTCTTGTGAAAGGGCGCACTCCAATACCGTTGATGTCCAATAACTTTGATAGTAATTGTTGGATCTACTACCTCGTCCATTGAATATAATAAAGCAAGAGATGGTATAGCAATAAACATCGGAATAATACTAGGAAAAATGGTCCGAATAATCTCTATAGTGGTTCCATGAACAATCCTTTCCGGAATTGGATTTTTTTTATAGTGAAAATGCCATAAAGCGCGAACCAACATCCATAATACAAAGATCAAAATAATTATTAAAAAGAAAAAAATATCATGATGTAAGATAGGGGTCAGCGCTTGCTGCCTGCCCTCAGAACCATACGTGACAGTTTTCCGTCATAAAGCTCGCTACCTTGAACCTCAGCCCGAGGAGTGGGGCGAAGAAGCATCCTTTGCCCCCTTCTCCGAAACAGAATATGGAACGTAACAACGCTACGCGCACCTTGTGGTCCTCCCGAAAACTCGGCGCACTATAGGCTATAATTTTTCCGTAGTTAAGCGAGTTTGTAAAAAGTATATTTTTTTTCTTTGCTGGTCCTTTCTCAGCTCTTCCGGGCTTGGGGGTGCTACGCGCACCTTTGTTCGCAAAGCGAACAAAGCGGGCGTGTGTTAGACAATAAGTCAGCAGGGAAGCTTGCGTAGAAGCAAGCAAAAAAATTCTATATATATTTTTTTCTCACCGTATTCCACGAACTATTGCGGAGCGGGATCACTTGGGGCGTAGCAGTCCATTGTATCTTTCATCTCTGCATCTACGGGATTTCACTCGCTCTTCAACTGAGATACGGACACCGAAAAAACTAGATATATATTTTTTTCGTTCAAAGCCGCATATGTAGCCCGAGACCTCAGAGAAGATACGAAACGGTCTTAGGCTGATCCCCTTAATAATAGCTAAAACTATGCATTCTTACTACGGGATCTCTGAATTCTCCCTGGAGAGGAGGTTATTTCCCCAGCTTCCATCATCACGCATTTGTTATCTCCTAAAGGGTTAGATCCTTGCGTGAATGCCTGATTTTTCAGGCTATTCCTCTATAGAGTGCCACGTGGGGACTCAAGTCCCGTGTTCGCAATTGACATCGAGCGCGAGTTCGGCCGTTTCGCAGGCTTACTATCCATCCACGCGTATGCCCTGATATTCTGCTTGAGACATACGGCCCGGAATCAGACTAGATTCACGTGTCAAGTTCGTTATCCTAATCTTTCTTTATGCTTCGTCGAAGCATCCTAGTGAGGGCAGTCTCAATGTTCTTCGAGTTTCACATGATGCTTTCGGGGCAACCTTATTGCTAAGGATGCCCCACCTGTGTAGCTCACATCCTGGCGATAGCCAGCTTGAGCAGATATGGCAGAGTTGGAGCAGAGCTCTGCAACCGTGATGATATCTCTAGGCGCACTCAATTATTCCTTGCATCATAGGTGTTGCTGCGTCTTGAAATCCTAATTGCCGAGGTTCTGCAGCGTCACAAAAAGCAATTGGAAATAGCCATGTGTTTTTCAAAATCATTTGGTATATTCTTGTTTTTTTCAGAACTACTTCAGCCCTTCGAGAGGGCCCCTTACAAAACAAAAGGGCCAGCCAACAAAAAAAATGTATTTTTTTTTTTTTGCCCTCACGAAGGGACGCCCATATAGGCGGACCTGCCGTACTAATCCTATAAAAACCCAGGAAATAAAAAGCTCGGAGATTAAACCCACCCTCCGAAAGCGTAGGTGATAGTTTCGCATCATACGACTCTCCGAATAGGACTCGAGTCCTAAGAAAGAGACTTGGCAAGCTCGATAAATAAAGAAGCCTAAGCTCCCGATGGCTCTTCGAAAAGCGAAGGTATCTTCATATCTTATAAATACGAAGGAGTTTGCGTCTGGGACAGGGTACTTAGTAGATAATTTAGGTGGTAATTTTTCTTCGTCAGGTGCCTGTCGAAGTTTTGCCTATGATACTTGTGGCGTTTCTTACATGGTCATTTGCTCTACATACTGATCTCTAGGTTTTTTAGCTTTGTCACGCAAAGATCCTTAGCTTTCAGCTTGTTGTATCTAGCTTCCGCTACACGCTCATGAACATCATCTAGACGTGACTGTTCATCGTTCATCAGTACTTACTTTTTTTTACCCGACCAACAGTTGATTACGAGCATTAATTTCTTCAGCTTCTCTTAACAGCTGGTCCGCGTCTTTAGCTCTATCAGTAAGCACCTGATAATCGAACTTCAGGTTCTTTTCCTGCAATTCCAATTCATTCGCTTCATTCAAATCATCAACGTACCTACCATATAAGCAAGTACCCCTGCCGCAGTAGACGTGCCTATCGCATTACCAGCTATCTCAACCGCCTCTACAGGGTTTTCCCTTGCGAAAATGACAGAGAATTCTGAAAACTTTGTGTGGTTGTTTATGTAATTTCATTTAAACAATCTTCAAATTATGAAATATTTTAAACTTTAAACCTAAGATTCCACAATAAATGAAGATAATAAGATTATTTTTATTTTTCCATCTATGTGAAAAAGCTTGCTAACCTCTAGACGTTGAGGGTACTGAAGATCCAGATCCTTACCTACTAGGTTTACTTGTCTTTCATATATATGTCTACCTTCCCGTCAGGAAAAGTCAAAATACTCCCGTCATCAAAATGGGCTATTAGATAGATGGCGGGGTCTGGCTTCCATCGCAAGGTTGCTTCGGCTGGAATAGCCAATTCGTGGGATTGAAGATACGCGCCGTAGACCAAAGGAAATGCGTTTTCCATAACAAGGTAAATCAATCGGGCGGCCAGTAGGTAGGTAGGCCCCCGTCAACAACTTGTCTTTATATATCTTATATAAAGTGTCGGCTGCGTTTCGAAGGTCTAGGATTATATTCATTGTACTCGCGACTTTCATGGCTCTCTCATATTTTCCTTTGTAGTCTGGCAATTACTTGAATTCATTCATTGGTAACCCAAGGCCTTTACATTCAGACTCAAGAATTCCCTGAATAACAGCGTTGTTACTTCCGTTATTCAAACCAATGCTTCGTAGTAGGAGTTCTCAACACCTCTTTTAACAAATTATTATTTTAAATATTCCCAAAGAGAGCCTTTGCTCCAGGCTTCTGATACAGAAGGGTCTTTAAGGGAAAGAGACCTAAAAAAATCGTGGTATAGCACTATGATGCTAGGTCCACATCAACGATTCGATATTCTTCCCCCTTCCATTATTAAATATAACCCACTTCAGTTAAGTACTTTTCTCTTATTGCTCGTTTAACAACCAAATTTAAACGAATCTTTATATTAGGTATGATACGAGGGCGCAGCTTACTGCCGATTTAACTCTCTAGGTTGGATTCGAACCAACGACCCAATGCATAGAGTAAGCTTTTTGGAATAATAATGGGCCATGATGTTAGGCTTCAATAATCATGCAAGATACTTGATGAAAGCAAGTCATACATAAATTGCCCTCATGTACAACATCGCAGTTATTGAGTCAAACCCACCATGATATAATCCCTCAAAACGCTCCCCTGAGAACCGTGCTTGCAAGATTTCCGAGCACACGGCTCTTGCTCGGTATTTGGAACTAGCATAATTGAACAAATATGATGGATGGTGTTTATCAGCCAAAGTAAACTAAAAAAATATTTTTTTTTTCTGCTTTTATGAAGACCAAGTTCATACCATGACTGCATAATGATTAAAAACCTGATTGTTTCCCTTCCAATTCATTGTGCTATAAAAACTCTGACGCCATTGCTGATGGCTCTAACATTCCGATAGCACCAGGCCGCGGAGTGCGGTATATATATATATATATATATATATAATATATTTCTTTATAATATATTTCTTTTTCCGACCTGTCCCCCGCTTTGCGGGAACTTTAGGCCCGGATTTACCCACTTTTTTCCCATAGCTCATTCTTGAATAAAGGTCCAAAGAAGAAGAAATATAAAAAAAATTTAAGCTCTCTTTCTGTAAAAAGGGCTTTTGGAGAAGAAGCGAGCCCCGCCGGGGTTGCGTCTTATGGGCCTTCGGTGCTTAATTAAGCGTGCCAGGGGGGCGTTCCTGAATTGTTCGGATAGAGGAGGTCCTCACTTACGATCGCTTTAAATCATTTTTTGTGCTATGGACAAAACAACAAGTCAAGCAATCGGGTGTAGCAAGTTCATCCGCCTACGCGCCTAGCTGGATAGCTACAAGCAAGCTAAACACAATGCATCATACATCTCGTGGCGAAATCCATTATGAGTACTCGGCACAACCGCATCTGTTCCACATGATCAGTATGATTCTCTTGTTAACCGTGAAAATCATATGTAAAAAACAGAGCCTACAAAGGGTTTGGTTATTTGCTTTAAGTACAATCAACCTCTTGGAAACCCAATCTATCTAGGTGCAAACAACCGAAGCAAGACACTGCTTGTAAAGGGAATTCAAAGTAGCAGATTATGCAAGTTGTTTATTATTCGATTTCTAGTGAAAAAACCATTTGGCTTTTATTCGGTTATGCAATAACATAGTAATTAGATGCTACGCCATGGATCTACTAAGTAGATCCATGGTTCAGGATTAAACGCTAGGCGCGCCTTGAAAAAAATTAAAAATCCACACAATTTATGCTCGATAGCTTGACCATGCCGTGCTTACATAGATAAAAGTCAAAAAAACCCAAATTAACCATAAGGTTTATCCATATAAGGCCTAACTTAGACATAGTCTATACCATGCTGCGTTTCCTAAATTTGTTTCCAAATGAAGGTAAGGTATTGTTTTAGACATGCTCTGAACGATGCCATAGTAAAGAGCTAAATCTTGTATCAATATATTCAGCGCACTTAACAGCCATTTGCTCTAACCGCTGAGCTACTAAGGAAAAAGCACAAAAGACAAATATTTGGCTGCGCTTCGCGCCTTTGACCACAAAGGCAAGAATTGCAGTAAAGGGGTTTGGATTGAATAGAAGAGATAAATGCATCAAGGGCAATGCAGTGACTTGGAAAAGAGAACGAGCCACCATGCCACCACCTTTATTTTTAATTGCCGCTCCGCCCCACGCCTCTTGGCGGTTGCGGCGCGCAGGTCACAGCAAATTATTTTACAAAATATAAAATTTGTTTACTTTTCAACTCTTCGACCAATAAAATGTAACGCAGGACTTAAGTCGTCCGCCTCCAGCACACGTCAAAAAAATCTATATTTTTTTTTCTCCACCTTTTCCTCTCCTTGCCCCCACCAGTCATTATTTGCTTCGTGAGGAAGAAACGCATAGGGGCGCAGCGGAGAAGCGCTTCTAAAAAACGCGTAAAAAAAAAAATATATATATATTTCGCTACGCGCCTTCTTTTCCGTTTCATTTGCTCTGACCTTGGATTCGCTATGCGAATCCAGTTGCTTTCTATACGGACGCCTTCTTTTCCGAAAGTTTATTATACTCGTCGTTGCACTAAAAGACATACTTTGTTTATTGCTCACTCTGTCCATGAAGGTCATTCCAAAAATATATATATATATATTTTTTTTGAGCTTCTTAATGGCTTCAGAGAGCTGAAGCCCTTAGATATCTCTGATTTTTTTTATAGTATTCTTAAAATCTATAGCATTTTGTCGGAACACATCCTGTCTTTTGACCTGAGTAGTTTTATGCATAGTAAGTACTATAGCCCCAATCATGGCTACTAATAAAATAAGACTAGAAACCAAAAACAAAACAAAATAGGTGGTATAAAGTAAATTTCCTAATGTTTCCAAATTAGTCCAACTTTGTATCTTCTCAGCATAAACTGTATATGTTAGATAGGTTGTACTCAATTTCGTTGGTAATATTGGAATGTAATCATTATCTACAATGAAAAAAATTTCCAACAAAAAAATAAGTCCAATAATACCACCCACAGGTAAATAACGCAATACATTCTCGTGAATTTCTGCTATTTTAATATTTAACATCATAACTACAAATAGAAATAAAACGGCAATAGCTCCTACATAAACCACTAAAAAAATCATAGCAAAAAAGTCAAGACCTAACAAAACAAGTAAACCCGAAGTGTTGAAAAAAACTAGAATGAAAAATAAAACAGAATGGACTGGATTTTTAGCACGTATCACCATAACACTAGAGACTAAAGCAATGCTCGAAAAAACAGAAAAAAGTATCATGGTTATTTTACTAAGTCCCTTTTATCACTTGCTTTAACAATGAAAAAAAATATATACATTTTTTTTATACCCATCATCTGTTTTCCAGATGATGCGAGCGGACACAAACCAAGCAAAAGAACAACTAAAGCCAACACAGGTACACGGCGCAAGAAAGCTATTGGCCCCTAGAAGAGATTCTGCTGGGATTGCTAGGCTAGCTCCGCCCCGCCGCCTTGGACGTAGTCCAGCTTCGTAAAAAGACATCATAAATAAATGTCTCAGGTTCTCTACTCGCTACGTCAGTCGAGTGGATGAATCTCGATGTATCGTAATAGTAAATGCATGGCGAAGTTTGCGGATAGTTATACACAGAACTATCTTTCGCCCGCATTACGAAGCCCGTAGATTATTCTTTGACTCGTGAATTTGCATAAAGCAAATTCATCATGTATGATAATTAATGACCATATTTCTAAACTCTATTCCTTGTGCCATTTAAGGAGAGACTCTTGAGCCTTTCATAACCGGAGGCTCCAAGAGCTGAAACCGCTTTGAGTTGTTTCCGTAGGAAACGATTCATGAATTAGCTATGTAAATGAGCGCTTTTCACTTTTGCTTCTTAACCAAAATTTGGAAGGCACGTGGTTGGGGTCGAAGACCCCCACTTGGTTGGCTTGTTGAATGGAGGCAAGGAGAGGCTTAAAGACTTTGAGTTTTATTTTCTGCCAAAACAAGCACAGATGCCGTAAAATCACACGGACTTCGTTCATTGGCTTGTAGAACGAAAGCGCGCAGCAGACCAACAAAAACTCTAGGCGTGCAAAAATATATAGATTTTTCTTTCACATATATTAAAAAATGCTAAAAAAAAATATTTTTTTTTAGCTCTCTAAATCCATTTGATTCCGGTTTAGCCTACCTTTTTTCATAAAAAGTTACCATTCATTATTCAAGAAAAAAAAAACACATAAATAGAAATTAACGCCCTATTCGCTGCGCAAATGTAGGGCAAGTCCGGCTTGGCTTCGAGGTATTTTTTCATATATATATGAAAAAATACCGAAATAAATAAAAATATTTTTTTATTTCCTCTCAAGACTTTGCCTTGAAAACCGTCAAGCAACGAAGCGGCTTATTGCTTTCGACTCGCGCTGAAATAGAGAAAAAAGAGAATTCATCATGGCTTGCAGTCCACTAGAACAATTTGCAATTATTCCATTGATTCCTATTCATATAGGAAATCTGTATCTTTCATTTACGTGCGGAGCTTGCGCTCACTACTCGATGGTGGAAACACTTCGTCGGGGTTCTAGACGATAATCCAACTCCCGTTTACCTCGATGCCGCGGAGTCAGGAAAGTGTTCTGTGGAGGATAGGTTTACGAATCTCGACAATGGCCGCTCTTTTGGAAGGGAGACGAATATGAGGACTGATCTACTCGAATAGCCGAAGGTAAACGGTAAAAGGAAGCCCCTGGGTCGGGATACAAACCATGTTCACGCCGGCACACGCCGGTTGAGCCTAGAGAATCTTAGACAGAACGCGCGGGTAGATGAAATGAGGTGACGGCTATGAGGGCGAGTGCCCAGGAGACTGTGGAATGCGCTCGAGGATGGATGGAAAACCTCCTAGCGGCGAGGAATGTAGTCCTGACTCTCTTCGGCCAAGTAAAAAAAAAGATTTTTTTTTATTCTTTCATATATATGAAAAATGTGGTTCGTAAAGAGACGACCTGTAAATGATGAGGCCTCTATTGAGCCTTCGGCCTCTTCATACAAGGGTCGTAGGGAGAGAGGAGCCGTATGATGGGAGACTATCACGTACGGTTCTATAGGAGGGGAACGGCTTTTGAACCTCAGGCCTAAGGTGTACATGGAGCAAAAAAAAACTATTTTTTTTCCCCTACCAACCCAATTCATCTTTATTTATGCTACTAACTATTAGTTTAGTATTGCTTCTAGTTCATTTCGTCACTTTAAATGGAGGACACTTAGTACCAAATGCTTGGCAATCCTTTGTGGAAATTATTTATGATTTTGTGCTTAACTTGGTGAACGAACAAATAAGCGGTGCTTCTTCAATGAAACAACGATTTTTTCCCCTAATCTTTGTCACTTTTACTTTTTTATTATTTCGTAATCTTATTGGTATGATACCCTATAGTTTTACAGTAACAAGTCATTTTATAATTACCCTGGGTCTTTCATTATCTCTTTTCATTGGAATCACTATAGTTGGATTTCAAACGCATGGGCTTCATTTCTTCAGTATCTTATTGCCGCAAGGAGTACCCTTGCCGTTAGCACCTTTCTTAGTACTTCTTGAGCTAATCTCTTATCGTTTTCGCGCATTAAGTTTAGGAATACGTTTATTTGCCAATATGATGGCTGGTCATAGTTTAGTCAAGATTTTAAGTGGGTTTGCTTGGACTATGCTATCTATGGGGGGTATTATGTATTTAGCACATCTTGCTCCTTTTCTGATAGTATTCGCATTAACTGGTTTAGAATTAGGTGTTGCTATATTACAAGCTTATGTTTTTACTATTTCAATTCGTATTTACTTAAATGATGCTATAAACCTTCATTAAAAGACTGGTGGAAGAAGCACCAAAGCAGTTGCTATATCACTTCCCTACTTTTAGGCGCGTCATCATCAACCATAGTAAAAAAGCTGGGTCTGCTTTTGATGACGCAAAACGATGCACACCAATGGTCGCAGACCTTTGAACGCGCGGGATGCGAAAAGCTACGAAAAGAAAAATATTATATATATCTATATTTTTTGCTACGCCCTGCGGCCTTGCAGAGTTCCCTGTTGGCGGAAGCCAATGTCCCGGGACCTCGGGGACTAATTCCTACCGAAACAAGGAGGCCGCAGGTACTCCCCCCCCCCCTCCGCTGCTCGACAAAAGCTCCCTCCGATCGCCTCAAGGTGCGCTGATACTCATGCGCTGCCTACTACTGGGGTGCGCAAAACGAAATTACGCGAATATTACTAAGTTTTTGGTCAGAATTTTGAACGCCAAGCAAAAAAAATATATATTTGCTGCGCCCACTCTCTTGCAACCCTTCCTCGATCCGGCTCATAAAAAAAGCAAGCTTGCGAGACGCTTAGCGTTGTATTCTCAGAAAGAGCGAATGGTTTAATTGTGGTAAAGGCCATGAAATCGGGGGACCTGCGAGTAGCCAAGCGCATAATGAAGCTTGGCTTTCTTTTCTGTGGGGCACAAGGAGGCGAAGCGCATTATTTATAAGCTTTTCTGCGCTTCTCCTCCCCCGTCACCTGATCCTTTTCCTTACACTTCAAGTAGTTCACCACCATCTATAATGCGAAAAACTACGATTGGCTTGAGCAAGTTTATGAAGATCATCCCTTTTTTTACGTGCAATCCCCGTCTTTCGGGAAGCATCCAATATTTCATCAGATAAACATTGATCTAAGCTTCTGCTTTTTTTGCTCATACGTCGTTTGGCTGCTGCTTCAAGCATCCAACGAATAGCTAAGGTTTCTTGACGATTTGTTGCTATAATAGATGGTACTAATTGAGTAGTACCAGAAATTCTTACTTTTTTCACTTCACAAATAGGCTTGACATTTTCTATGGCGTTAACCAAAAGTGTTAATACATCGCCATGATGAGCTAGACAATGAAAAGTTTTATAAACAATAGCACGAGATCTCGTTTTTTTACCATCAATCATGCAAATATGGACCAATTTTTTTATTAATTGTTTTTGTTCACCATTCAAGCCCCGGATATAGCCCAAGTTGTCTGAGCAATTGTATGTGCTTGCCCCACGGCCTTTAGGTCTTGGTGGCACATGTCCCGGAAGGGCATAGCATAAATATCTACGATGCGATAAGCAAAGCGCAGAAAAGCTTTCTGAAAAAAAAAATAGATTCTTTCCGCTAAATGGCCAAAAACTTGGCCAATTTTCATTTTTTTTCGTTCCCGCCTTTTCTGAAAGTCTTGCTTGGTTAAACCAATCAAAGAATGAACCAGAAACAAAGTTGAAATTCGATGATTTGACAAATAAATTCATATAGAATCTTTGGGTTTTTTTGTACCATATTTAGATCTGCCTTGACGTCGACCTGGTATTCCCTGCAAATCTTTGACTCCTCGAATACAATGGTATTTCACACCTGGCAAATCTTTCACTCTACCTCCTCTAACCATAACCACAGAATGCTCTTGTAAATTATGACCTTCGCCGGGAATGTAAGCAATTATCTCATTTCGATTGGTTAAACGTACTTTGGCTATCTTGCGTAAAGCCGAATTAGGTTTCTTTGGTGTTCTCGTCGAAACACGCAAACATACTCCTTGCTTTTGAGGACATTGAGTTAAAGCTCGAGTACGTTGTGTGCGCCGTTTCGACTTTCTACCATGACGAATTAATTGATTTATTGTAGGCATATTTCACTTACTTGGGTTTTTTTAGAAAGTTGCATAAAACTTTTTTTTCCGATTTCTCACGCTCTATTCGCTACGGAAATGGAGCCTTTGGCCGCTACGCCCTGCCGCCTCTCATTGTCATGCTTTCCACGATCCTTATTGGCGATAAGAGCACGAAAGAAAATGACAAGAGAGGACGGTTAAGAAGCAGCATAAAGGGCGAAGAGACTGAAAAAAAAAATATTTTTTTTTTCAGTCTCTTGTATCCTTTTTTCGATAAAATCCTACGTGAACCAGAAAGCCCTTTTCGCTCGGCTTTCAGAGTAAACATAGTAATTGTAAAGAAGGCTATCCCTTACGGGATTCGAACCCGTGTTCTCGCCATGAAAAGACGATGTCCTATACCCCTAGACGAAAGGGACAAAATTACTTCGAAGAAAAATTTCGGCCAGAGCTGCGCTGCGAAGTGGCACAATCTGCGGCCTGTGGCTCGTTTATGCGCCACTTTTCTCTCCTATCTACGATAATTCATGACGCTTTCAACTAAAAACAAAAACTCTTTACCTTGCCAACATTACACCAAGAGCGGCCTTTAATATCGTTTGCATTTTCCCTTTCTCCGTAAAGCCAATAAATCGGGAGGAATGAACAAAAAAAAATATCTATTTTTTTTCGTTTTTAAACAGAGCGGTAGAACCTAAACGCAAGCTAGTCAAATCTTGATCACAGAGTATTCTTCTTCGAACTCGATTACTAGCGCGTTATAACGTATGGAGCCAGATCACGTAACTGCGGTCAAGATGTTGAATGATTTGACCACAATGGGAACCTTTCTCGGGTCACAGAAGGCACAAACGCTTAATAATGCAATACGGTAATAAATAATGGCCTAACTTACAAAGTATACCATCGCTTAAGCGAATAGGGTAAAACAGAGTGCAACATATATATTTTTTTTTTAATTTTTAAAATATTTTTTCATATATATATATGTTTTTTCTTCGTAGTGGTCCAGCGTAGATGACACGTAGTGCTTAAGGATAATAAACTTGTGCTTGTAGCTCAATCGGATAGAGCACCAAACTACGGATTTGGGGGTTGAGAGTTCGAATCTTTCCAAGCATGGGCCTATCAATCAAATTATACTAAGGGAATAGATCCGATAGGTGTAAAGTAAGTAGTTCCAATCAGACGTATTTTCTTTTTATCCCCTTGTTTCTTTGTCGGAGCTGGCGGAAATAGCTTAATGGTAGAGTATAGCCTTGCCAAGGCTGAGGTTGAGGGTTCAAGTCCCTTTTTCCGCTTGGGTTTTCCCTCGTGGTTTCGAAAAGACGGAGTTATTGTGGTCGCCGGCGGGGCGGACCGAAGGCACCAGGAGAGAGTGGCCAGGAGAACCAGGGGCCAAGTTGCTTGGCTTCGAGGCCGCGGCTTCAAATATTTGGAAGACAGATCTAAAAAAAGAATTTTTTATGGAGAGATGAATCACTTGTCATGATTCAGGGCGCAGGTGCAGCCATCTTTTTTATTTCGTGCTGCGGGGCCATGACCCCGCTACAGTGAAACCGGTGCTACGCCCACATTATTCGCATAACAAGTGATGGGGCTGGAAACCAGGGGGGATGGAAGAATGAAACGGTACGGAGAGTCATTGGAGGCACAGTGCTTTCCTTGTTTTTAGCAAAGGCCAAATAAAATACCTGCGAAAAAAATTCTTTTTATTTATCGCGGCCCGCGAAAATTTACGCCCTGCGGCCCTGCTCGAATTCAGCCTTAAATCCAATTCAAACTTGCGGATTATGCAATTACTATGGTGAACTTATAAAAAAAAATTTATTTATTTCTCCGAACCAGCAGATAAGACATACAACTTACAGACATAGACTGAGTGCCATTTGATGAGTAACTAGAAATAAGGGAGAGGGGTATAGAAAGAAAAAAGTAATAAAAAATAAAGTAATTGCTAGTAGTAAGGATTTTTCACGATCCATTGGTTTATATAGAATCCATGTTTTAGGTGTATCAAAATACATTATTTTCACAAAGCGTATATAATAAAAACGACTGATAACGCTAGTAATAACTCCTATTAAGGCTAGTAAGTAAGCCCCACAGCCTAAGGCGGCAAAAAACAAATAGAATTTGCTACGAAATCCGGCTAACGGGGGTATTCCTGCGTATGAAAACATAGTAATAGACAAGGTAATAGCTGAAATAGGATTAGTTTTGGCTGAAGCACCTAAATCTGCTATATATTTGAAACGGTTTTGACGTAATGCTAAAACTATGGCGAATACATTGATGGTCATTAATACGTAGATAAAGACACCAATTAGTAGCGATTGAATCCCTTCTATGGTTCCACATGAAAAACCAATAAAAAGATAACCTACATGTCCGATAGAACTATAAGCTAAAAGTCTTTTAACTTTGTTTTGGGCCATGGCGGCCAGTGCTCCTAAGATCATAGAAGCAATGCTGCAGAAAAAGAATAGTTGTTGCCATGTTGGATCATAGAAACTGTACATAAAAACACGTACCATATTGGCAAGAATAGATATCTTAGGTGCAATAGAAAAAAATGCTGTAACCAGAGTAGGTGAACCCTCGTATACATCAGGTGCCCACATATGAAAAGGAACTGCTGTGATCTTAAAGAGAAAACCTACAGCAATAAATAAAATCCCCATAAAGATACCACTAGATTGAGCACCGAACAAAGTGATTTCATATCCAGTGAAAATCTTAGCTAATTCCTCAAAGTTGGTAACTCCAGTAAATCCATAAATCATAGAACAACCAAACAATAAAATTCCAGAGGAGAATGCACCTAAAATAAAATATTTTAAGCCGGCTTCTGTGGAAAATTCAGAGTCTCTTTTTGATGCTGCGATCACATAAAAACATAAACTTTGAAGCTCAATAGCTAAATACATGGCAATTAGATCATAAGCCGAAATCATAAAGAGCATACTGCAAGTAGAAAGTAAAATTAAGACAATAGATTCAAACGCATTCAAACTCTCTTCTTTGAAATAGCCCAGACACATAACTATAGTGCTAGCCGTACTTAATAATAGAAAGATTTGGCAAAAATATGTAAAATTATCTATTATTAAATTATTATAAAATAAATTGGCAACGGTTAGAGGTGTGCCAGCGGCAACCAATAAGATGGTTATTAGATACCGATAGGGTTCTTACCCCCCGGTCAGAACCACACGTGCAAGTTTCCTTGCATGTGGCTCGTCCATGATAACTCCTTCAGGTCTACAGACCGAGATGATCCCCTAAGCCCGGGCCTGCATAAGCGAAACAGAACACTGATCATATTCAGAATTGGCGTTATGCCATATTGTCTTCCATTCCTTTATTGGTTACGTCCGTAGGTAAATCAATAAAATTCGCTGCTTTGCCCAGCTGTTGCCCTAGTCTTTCATTCGGGGTCAGGTAGGAAGTGAGGCTGAAATTCGCACTCAGCGAAAAAAAAGAATTTTTTCCAGTCAGCCAGCCTCTAATGGCATTATCCCAAATCGCTTTTCTGATTCTGCTATACCTTCCAGACGCGGCGCGCGTCCGCGCGTTTCCAGTACAGCGCATTATCACCTACCTCCCTTTCCTCCGAGCTCTTCACTCTAAAGGGCATTGTCGTATGCTCGACATTAATTGCCCGGTGTACTTCTCGGGGTACATTATGGAAGGATCTGTCACCCGTACATTTTTGGCCAAAGCCCCGGTCTCCAAGGGATTTTCAAAAAGTATTTTTGAAAATCGTAGCAAAATATTTTTTTTTTGCTATGCCCTGCTTTTCGGCCCCTATCTATGGAGTCCATTTGGGTGATCCCTAGTTTGCGCGTTTGCTCGTTTGCTCGTCGTTTAGTTACGTGTACGACTTTTCCTGTTCATTACAGTTACATCCGGAGGGTTGCTCGCACGTGAGTAGCGTTCGGGCCCACGTGCCTTCCGGCCCCGTCTTTCGTTGGGGGAAGTTACCTTACTCCTATGCGTACGATTGTCCTTGCGACGGAACGCGGATAGTACCCATGCTATGGTTCCCTGCGGTCTGTTTCCGCTACGGGTTAGGGAGTCCATCCGAGCGATTGTTTTCAACCTTCGTCTTACCAAACGCGCCCTCCTAGGCGCACAACACTAAGTAAACCAAGCCAACTCACATTACACACCAAGGGTGGATAATCATATTTTTTAGAGGTACTAAATACAACTCCATAAATAAGCAAAATGATGGTTGCGTTAATAAGAAAGATCTCTGGGAAAAGCCCTAAAAAATCATGTTCAAACATTTCTTCAAACCTCTTTTTTATGTCTTTTAATTAAATTTTCCATGTTGCACTAAGTTACTTACGGAAGTATGCATACACTCTAGGAACACTTCGGGGTAAACACCCATCCAAATAACTCCGACGATAAAAGGTAAAAATATTAGAACTTCTCTTCTATTTAAATCAGAAAATTTTTGGAGGAATTTGGGTTTGAAATTTCCAAAAATCACACGATTATATAGCCAAAGAGAATAAGCTGCGCCTAAAATCATCCCAAGTGCCGCTAATGTGGCCACTAAGCTATTTCTTTGGAAAGCTCCTACTAAAATCAGAAATTCCCCAATAAAGCTGCTAGTACCGGGTAGACTCATATTGGCTAAAGTAAAGAATAAGAAAATGGTAGAGAACATTGGCATGGTGCTGACTAAACCTCCATAATATTTAACAAGTCGGGTCTTATGTCGGTCATATAAAACACCAACACATAGAAACAAGGCTGAAGAAACCAGCCCATGACTTAACATAAGTAAAATACTACCTTCAATTCCCTGTATGTTTAGACTGAACATACCAATAGTCACAAAATTCATATGGGCTACTGAAGAGTAGGCAATAATTTTCTTAAGATCGATTTGTCTTATTGTAGTCAAAGAAGTATATATAATAGCGATCGCGCTTAGGGTATAAATGAAAGGAGTAAAATGAAGTGTCGCTTCAGGAAACATGGGTATGGAAAATCTTAAAAAACCATAGGTTCCTAATTTTAAAAGAATTCCTGCCAAGATCACAGATCCAGCCGTAGGTGCCTCTACATGAGCTTCGGGTAACCAAATATGAACTGGTACCATAGGCACTTTTACGGAGAAAGAGGCGAAAAAAGCAATCCATAGCAAGATTTGGCGCCGCTCACTAAATTCCGTGGTTAATAATATTTGTAAATCAGTGGTTCCTGTTTGAAAAAAAATAAATAGAATGGCTAAGAGCATGAAGACAGATCCAAGTAAAGTATATAAGAAAAACTGATATGCTGCTTGTATTTTTCTTTGTCTAGAACCCCACACCCCTATGATAATAGGAGAGTAAGAGATAGGCCCTCTGCTTTGTCTCGCCATTACAAGTGGGTCAAGAAAAGGTTCCTGTAGGTAACCACTCCCTTCTCAGAGAACCGTACGTGATACTCTCGCATCATACGGCTCCATCTCGAGATAGCTGATGAGTCGGAAAGAAAGGCCGAACAAAAAAAAATATAGATTTTTTGCAAATGCAAAAAGGGCGTTACGCTTTTTTCTGGCTCGTAGTTCTATTCGGCAAAGAAAATAAAAGACAAAAATATATATGTTTTTATTTGGTCTTCTCTTTTGTTTCAGCAACTCATCCTGCGGCCTCGCCAATCGCTTCCCGACGGCTGAGGCCCTCTCTCGAGACCAGGACGATTATCCTTGTCAGCTCAATAGGTAGCTGACGAGTTTACGTCCATCCCCGGGCGTCGGGTACAGTTTCCTTCCCTGCCACCCTTGTAGCCGTCACCCGTAATTCGCGCAAGTGTGTCTGCACCCCCTAGACTTGACGAAAAATGTTTTCCCGCAGCAAAACTCCATTCTCTCCTGCCTAGGAGCACCCTTTCCTGCATGTCCATACAATACTCGAGTAGGCGGGGTGAAGTCTTGCGAGGTACCCATTCAGAGTACCCCCCCAATCCCAAATAGGTCATCCAATGGGTTCGACCAAAAAGCTATGCTTACACACAAGACTACCCTTCTCCGAAAGCTTCGCGGGGACTACTGAACTTAGATCGCCCGGAGGGGTTTACTGCACAAGGCTCCTGCAGAGGCGGCGCGAAGCGCCGCGAATATCAGATGCTCAGCTCCGCACGACATAGGGATTAAAACGCTTTCGAAAAAGACATAGAATAGTAAGAGATCCGGCATGCAAAACACGGCAATCATAAAAGATTCACAAATTAAAAACGCTATCATATACTCTTTTTTATAACTTTTGATACTGGACCAACCTACTAAAATGCGAATAGGAATTAAAAATGTGGTCAAGATCACGAAAAATAGAGAGATACCATCTATACCTATATAAAAATTGATGTTTGAATAAGGAAGCCATCGAATGCTTTCTACGAATTGAAATTTGGCTGTAGAATTATCGAATTGTATCCAAAAAAAAAGAGAATACAAGAAAGTAATCAAAGAGGTGCACAAACCAATGCTTCGTATCAGTCGTATTCTTGAATCAGGGATAACAAAAAGAATAATGCTTCCTAACAAAGGACACGCAATAAGACCACTAAGATTGGAATGAAATGGAGCTAAAAATTGTAACATAAATGTTTACTCTTTTTCCAATAAATCCCGGGGACGCAGCTCTATTCGCAGGCCGCAGGTCTATATTCTTTCTCGGCTTTCCAGCCATAGCGGCCCTATGGGTATATCATCACCCCGCACTTATGTACATAAGGTCCGTAATAACTGCATAATTTGATGGGCTTTTGTATGCACATACTATGTAATTGCATGTTTCGCCCTTCGCTGCTTTGCCCAACGTTTCAGGGCCTGCTATTATGACCGAGGGCCCCAGTCAGGGTCAGAGGGATAAGAAAAAGCGGATTGAGCAAAAAAAATTTTTTTTTCGTTTTCTTCTCTTCGACCTTGGATCTATCATTCCATCATTCCAACCTTTACTTCCTTCCCCCTCCCCTTCAGATTCCTTATAGGCCCAAACTAATTCTGTGCCTTATTCGAGAATTCATGTTTTCATGACTCATCGTAAATAGACTGCAAGGCGTAGCTTGGGCTCCAAAAAAAATCTATTTTTTTTTTGCTTGTTGGGCTTTGGGCCTCAGCCCTCCCTCCCAGCGAAGCCGAAAAAAGGGCGTAGCACCGGCTTATCATCGCGTCCCTTAAAGTTTCATGATATTATACGAGTAAGTATGGGCCTTTAGTTCGTGCTAATGCCTTTTTCGAAACGAATAAATAGAAAACTCACTATGTAAATAAAATACAATCGATTATCTACCCAAAAAGAAATAAAATCCCACAGACCTATTATGGTAATAAATATGGTTAAGCCAATCAACATCACAAAAGCATAATGATAAACAAAACCACTTTGAAGTTTACTTATTTGCTTGGCTAATTTTCGAAATGTGTACGAAATCCCATAAGGCCCCAAGATTTCAATAGCACCCTTGTCTAGAATTTTAAATGAGACTTCATATCCAAAACGCAGGAACAATCTAACTATAAAGTCATTAAAAACTTTGTCAAAAAACCAGCGCTTATTCAAGAAGCAATATAGTCGATTACCCAAAGTACTAGTCTTCAAAGCGAAAATGAATTGATTTGCTACAAAATTTATATTATACGCCGCAAAAGCACCTAAAGTACTAAACAGAATAGGAATTAGTTTAATAATTGTTGGAGTAGCAAACTCAGATTCGGCAAGAATTTCATTTTTTGGTAGTATGAAAAGGGAATTAGCCCAAAAATTGGTACCTAAACCAATCATCATATCGGTCCCTAAGCCGTTCCATTGCTGGAACGGCTTGGCTTCAAAACCGTACGTGAGGCTTCCGCCTCATACGGCTCCTCTCAGGATTTTTCCGTCTTCCCGCTTGTTTTCAACATGGCAGTGCTTGTCTAGGAGTTGAAGGTTGTCTTCTATGAACACGCAACGATTTCACTTCGATGTGGTCTACTTTCATGTTCTCGTGCTTTCTTAACATCTCTTGGCAATGTACTCAAGAGCCCCTTCAGAAGTTTGGCTACCGCATTTGGAACCTCAGATTTCAGTAGATAGTATTTCCGTTCAAGGTGCGCAGCGAGAGAGAGAAGTCCAAACGAAAAAAAAATATAGATTTTTTTGCTCTTGCGCCCTCTCTTCAAGCGGCTTGTAGTTCTATTGAGCTCTCACCTTGTCCCGCCTTAATTTGCTTGTGGCTAGCTATCCAACTCAGTTTGACCAGGTAATATTCTTTCTTCACCCCAAAGGCCGTTGTGTAGGAGTCGTACGAAATCCAGTTATCTTGGTGTGCTTTCCCTTGGAAGATCCAGCTTTTTCTCTCAGGGAAGTACTTTTGTTTGATTTTATTACGACCCCATGTTGGGTGCCGTCGGTATACCCATGCCCGGATCTTTTGAGAGATGTCATGGTCCAGCCTCCGGAATATATTGCTGCATTCGGAGTATCTGAAGTAGTTGCCCCATCGCACTATTTTCGGTACCAAGGCTACGATAAGTTGGTAGGCTGCTTTTCCTTTTGAGAGTTGGATGGCCCGTCGAATCTCTTCGAGAAATCTGCGGCGAGACTCACGAGACGGAGTTATTAAAGTTTTCACTTTGCCCCATTTCCAGATATGATTAATTGAGAAACCTATGAATTGGAACCCGGATCTGGTGTTGACTATCTGAATTTTATCTGAGTGCAATTCTAGTCCCATGCACTTTAACCAATCCCTCAGGAATGTCTGAGCCTGTTCTATGACCCCCCTGGATCGGTGAAGTACAACGAAATCGTTGGCATATCTAACCAGTACCGCAATTGGTTCTTTGGGGTATGCTCTCAGTGACCACTCTGTTAAAGCTATCTCCATCCCATGAAGAGCGATGTTGGCTAACAGTGGGGGGATGACGCCACAGGTGCCCATATTCCTGGTTTCCACGTACTGAGGATTATTCCCCAATCCGGTCATGAGGTCGGCTTTAAGCCAGGCTTTGACCTGTTTGGCTAGACTAGGCAGAGTTTTAAGTTTGTCCGAGAGGGCTTCGTGATTGATGCGATCGAGACATTTAGAAATGTCCGCGTTCAGAACATACTTGGGCTTGGCTCGAATAGCTAAGAATATGGCTTCGATGGCATCCTGGCAGCTCCATCCGAGTCTGGATCCATAGGAATTCGGTTCGAAGCGGGCTTCCCATTCAGTTTCTAGGGCCATCTTGGCCAAAGCCTGCTTGGCTCCGTCTTCGATAACGGAGATAGGCCAGAGAGATAAAAAGGCACGAAGTTTAGTTCGAAAAAAAAAATATAGATTTTTTTTTGCTTTACGCTTTCTGGGCGCAAAGCGTGCTTGGTTGACTTGACGTTTTCTGGCGCGCAGCGCAGAAAGGGCGCAGCAAAATCTATATTTTTTTTCCGCTTGTAGTTCTCTGGCTTGTAGTTCTCTTCGTTGCTCCTCCTCTTTCCGGGGCTTCGATATGCTTATTCGACGAATGGGCGTAGCCTTCCCATCCAATTGAAGACCTCTTGCCATCTCTATTTTTTGTGGCCCTGAGATCATCACCTTCTTGTAAATGCCAGTTTTTTTTTCCTCTCGGTTCTCCTGTGTAACTTGTCTCACGGCTAAGAGTCTGGCGTGTAGATTTTGTATGAGTCTAGATTGTAGAGCACGCATCTTGTCCATATTGTTGGAGCGAGAAGCTTGGTAAATCCTGGTTTGGAGTCTAAAAACAATTGCCTCGACCTTGGGCCAAGGGATTTGTTCCCAGGGTATCGTTTGGGTATCTATGTAGAACCTACTCATAACTTATTCTCCTTTCCAGTTTTTACTGAGATCCTAAATCTCCAAGTGGGCATAATAAAAATGCTGCAAAAAAGAAATATATTTTGGCTGGCTGCGCCCTGCCGCCTTGGCTTTTTAGAGAATCCTGCTCTCGTGGGGCTTGTAGCTTGGCAGCCCACCACAAGGGAGCCCTACCGGAGTCTTCCAGTTTCGAGTGTATTGGATAGTTATAGCAGCCCATAGGCGCAAGATGTACTTTGCGGGGTGGTCCCTTGGACATAGTCCTTTCAGACAGTGGCCGTTTAGTCCATGGTCCATTGGATGTTCGGTGCAAGACCAAAATTTTGCACTGCAAGTACCCCTCATTCCTGCCTTTCCCTTTAGGGCCCGTCCCTCGGTGTGGTCAGTACCGGATACTGTCGGGCAGCAAAGCTTACACTTGTTTACTTATGATGGTTCACCAGAGCCTCTTTCCTCCTCCCTTTTTTGCTTACTTCTAACTCAGAGGCTGCCAGACCTCCTACAAAGGAAGGAGAGTCGACTGAACATCTCAGCCATTGGCGGGAATTTCGCCCGCATCCAATTCTCAATTATTGTTCACCCAACACGAAAAAAATATATTTTTTTCGTGTTGGGTGAACAACAGCCGCTTCGTCACAGGAGTGACTTATGGGCTAACAGGTCACACTTTGGCCAAGTATCCTACAAAAATACTTCCAAGAGCTAAAAGGATTAGAGGGATTGCCATAAGAATGGGCGCATCATGACATCGTAAGATGTCTCGCTTGAATGAATTTGTTGGTGCTAAAAAAGTTAAAAAAAGTAAACGAAAAGAATAATAAGAAGTAAAGAAGACAGAGACACTTCCCAACCAGAAAGCAAAGTTACCACTAATCGTATATCTAGTATAAGCGAGCTCTAAAATAACATCTTTGGAGTAAAATCCAGTACAAAAAGGGAAACCTATTAGAGATAAGCTGCCTATAAGCATCATAGCATAAGTGAAAGGTAACAAGGAAGCAAGCCCTCCCATCTTACGCATATCTTGCTCATCCGACATGGCATGAATCACTGAACCTGCACTCAAAAAGAGTAATGCTTTAAAAAAAGCATGATTCATTAAATGAAATACGCTAACAGAATAGTTGGAAATGCCGCAAGCAAAGATCATATAGCCTAATTGACTACAAGTTGAATAGGCTATGACCCTTTTTAAATCGTTCTGTAATATCCCAGTGGTTGCCGCGAAGAATGACGTCATAGCTCCTACAAAAGTAATAACAATCAAAGCATTGGGTGAATATTCAAATAAAGGAGAGCACCTTGCTATCATAAAAACGCCTGCTGTTACCATAGTAGCTGCGTGAATCAAAGCAGATACTGGAGTGGGCTACTCTTTAACAATCTTTTACGCGTCCATAAGGCAAAAAAAGAATATTTTAGGGCATTGAGTACTAAGCTGGTGAGCCTAGCAAGAGTAGGGACTGGATCTTCCACTTATGAAATAGAGACTCTCCCAAGAATCTTACGGATGGCCGCTGCGCCCTTAACAACTAAGATGTTTTTTCTCTGTCTACATGAGACGCCATCTCAGCCCCATCCCAACGCTTTTGAAAATATATATATTTCGCGAAGCAGAAGAAAAATATTTGGGCTTTTTTGAACCGAATCCTGGTAGATCCAACGCGCAGCGCTTTGGTAACGATAACGATAAGGCTGGCCCCAGGCCGATAATTTGGCCTTGTTGTAATGTAAGACCAGGTTGCGCTGGAAAAAATAATATATATACTTTTTTTCGCTCCCTCCAAGTGAAGCTCATAACCAAAATGATGAGTATTTGATTCGATACAATATTTCTCTACATGCCCAAAACCTATACGGATTCTTCTATTTCATAAGACTTGCACATCTAGATTATATAATCTAAAAAAAAATGATCAAACCTTCACGACAAAATCGTGCTTCGTATCTTAGGTAAATCTGGCCAGCTTCTTTTTCCAGGGATAAAATCCATTTCGAACAAGAGGTCTCACGTACAGTCTCTGAGGATCCTATAGAGCTCCTTCAGCCTTGACTTTGCTGGGCGGCCTTGGCCTTCCTTTATAGGTTTCCTGCTGATTGGTCAAAATGAGATATTTTTCCGATGGGGACTCTCATTTGGTTGACGATCCCAGCATACAGTGAGATTGTTAGAATGTACCTAATGGCACATGAGAGCCCTCAAATATTCGAAAACCCTCCATTGCATCAGGTAACCGAGTATGCAATCCTATTTGTGCAGATTTTCCAACAGCGCCAATAAAAAGTAAAATACAAATAACAGTTATGGCATGAAATCTCATATTGCAAGAAATGAAATAATGATGGGGTTCGGAAAAGGCGCTAGCACGAGCAAAAATAGTCGAAAAGTCTACTGTTTGAAAAATAGTAAAACAACCCATAATCCCGAGAGCTAATCCGAAATCACCTACTCGATTGACAAGCATAGCTTTTATAGCTGCTTTATTGGCCTGAAGTCGTGTAAACCAGAAATTAATTAACAAATATGAAGCGAGACCTACTCCTTCCCATCCCAAAAATAATTGAATAAAGTTATCTCCGGTAACCGACATTGGCGTAAAAAAAGTAAAAATGGATAAATAACACATAAATCGAGGACTATGTGGATCTTCAGACATATATGAAATGGAATAAAGATGAACTAAGCTACTTACAAATGTAACCACAATTAACATAACTACAGTCGGACTATCAAACACAGAGTCAAAAGTTTTACTTCACTGGGTGGAGCCTTGATTCCGCGAATCAAGCGGGAAATTTTTCGCGTACCACAATGTGGCGCCCGTTCACCCAAGTAAAATAATCAAGTGCTCCCCGAACCGTGCGAGATGGTTACCCATCACACGGCTCACCAACTTGAGATTGTGATTAAGGCTTTGGGTAACTACCGTATGTCTAAGCAGGCCGCAGCAAAAATTCTATTTCTTTTTCCGCTGCATATTTTTCTTACCGCTTAGTCTTATTCGAAGGTACAGTGCCGCTTACCTTTGCCACTCAAGCGCACGGCATCTGCCGACTTAGGCCCCTTCCCTTTCGCTAATCCTAGCGTTTTCCCGCAGCAAAAAAATTTTCGAATAATTTAAACTGTGTCCTTTCGAGTAGGCGGGTACTACGAGCCCTCTGCCCCACGCATCTGCCCGCTGGGCAGATGCGTGGTTCACCGGTTCCACCGAATACTCTATTGATGCCGAGACATAGGTGCGCTTGAAGTGGTGTGCTGTCCTTATTGGACCCAGGCCCCCCATTTGTCCGGGCATATGCGCCCTCTTGCTGCCCATATGCAGGGGGAAACGCTGTGTTATCTAGCCGGACCTCGCCTGATGCGCCAAGTTTGGGATACCTCCTCCACCTTACGTTCGTGACCCACGGCCTCACCTGTGTCTCGAAGAAACGGTCGGGGCACAGCCAAGGATATTTTTGGTTACGTCCAGCATGCCCCTTTCCCGACATGCTATGGTGCTCTAAGGGAGTTCGTCCCATAGAGTGAGTCGAGTCCGTCTCGCCGCGGAGCAACTGCAGCGTCCAGATAATCTATTTATCCAGCAATTCATCCGGTGACTTCACGGTCGCCAAAGAAGCCCCAAGAAGCATCAAACATCTCCGAAAAAATCCATGGAGCAATTTTTATATAGCAAGCACTGGCTCCCAGTGCAACTTCATAAAAAGCAATCAAAGATAAAATAAAAGATAATGAAACACACGTGGTTGTGACTATAGCAGTTCCTCGTAAACCAAGAAAACGACCAAAAGCACCTGCTACACAACTACCTAGTAAAGGTAAAGTTACAATTAATAAATACATACATAAATCATTTTTTTTTATTGTGACCAAAATACAATCAATTATCTACCCAATCGATTGTATTTTGGGCGACAGCTGCACAAGCCAAGACTTAGATGAAGGCTCTCTTAATAAATTGACGACACAGCCCAACAAAGCGAGTTTTTGGCACATCCAATAGAGTTCACCGCATGCCATTACTACGTAATGGCATAATTGAAAAATAGGTCATCTTGGATCACTCCATTTTAGTAATCCACTCGCCATCTGCAACGAGTGTCAAAATTTTGTTTTACTAAGTGCCTTCATTATGCAAGAACTACGGAAAAAAAATCTTTTTTTTTCGCACAGCGTGCGGAACAGGCTTGGCTGCGCCGCTGTTATCACTCTATCGGTCCTTGTCGAAGCCGATGGTTCATGTAATCAATATTTTACTTAGCAAAAGCCCATGAGGCCGTTTAGATAATAAAAGAGAATAAGGCGGACGAAAAAAAAAGATTTTTTCTTCTCTCCCACTTTGTTCGTGAACAAAGTGAGAGAGAGAAATAAGCCTAAACGAAGCCTTTATTTGCTTGACGAGGACAGTGGAAAATAGGGGGCTGGGCCCTTAAATTGCGGGATCATAGAATTAAAATATATATATATATATATATATCTTTTTTTTACTTCTTTGCCAACTGATTATTTCTTATTACATTATATTATCTAGATAGCGAAAGCACATAGAACAAAGCTCAAAATTTTTTTTGCTATGCATTTTTTATTCCAACCCTTTTTGCACTTCATTGCTTTTCTTCAGCCGTCAGCGAAGAAAAGCATTCTCTTCTTCCAATTCTAGATAGAGTCAAGAGAGGCTTACCTTTTTATTGGAGTATTATGCATGTCGTACAAAAGTCATTGCCATTGCCAAGGCTTTTGCGACGACTAAATTGAGTCATTTTTTCGGCACTATCTCGGATCTAAGATAGACTGGTATAAATCAATAAAGAGAGGGCTCTACACGCCTTAGGGTAGAGGGCGCAGCAAAATATATATTTTTTCAAATATTTGAAGAAATGCCGCAGGTCTGGCCAAGTTGCGCTGTCTAAAGAACGAAATGGCAAAAAAAAAACGAAACAGAAAGGATTATGTCTCCGCTCTGCGCTTCGCTTTCCCAAGCTCACTTGGTGAAAATGGTAAACACGACAGACTTAAAATCTGTTCCTATGGGTTATCGGTTCAAGTCCGATAGTGAGCATACTCGCTTGGTGAAAATGGTAAACACGGCAGTCTCAAAATCTGTTCCTATGGGTTATCGGTTCGAATCCGATAGCGAGTATCTTAATGTCTGAATCGAGAGAAAGGGCGAATATAACTTAATAGGTGAAAGTGTCAGATTGTGAATTTGAAAACACGGGTTCAAATCCCGTTATTCGCCAAAAAAACAAATCATCCATTAGCTTGAATCTTTACAATCTTCGGGGGCGCTGCGCAAAAAATATTTTTTGGGGATTTTCCAAAATATTTTGGAAAAAGAAGCTTCGCTGTAAACTACGTGCCCCAGCTTTGTCAATCAAGCCTGCGGCCTTGATTGGCAAAATGGCCCCCCAGTTACTGGGTGCTTATCCCCTGGTGACTAAGTAACCCTATTGGATCCTCCCGTTTTTTTTCGTATAGCGGATGAAGCATAAAGGGGTGGGGCGTTAGACATTGCGCCCACGCTTCTTGGACATCATCAGCCATGTTTGCTGATGGATCACTCTGCTCGTATTGGCTGGTTCAAACAAGAACATAAAGAATTATATGGGTAAAAGATAAGCTCAAAAAGTTGTTGAAATACTGATGTTGCTTCTAAATTAGCAGCTTTTTTTATATCCATATGATTGACTAAAGTGGATCGAAGTTGTCCGTATAATAAAACTAGATTTTGGTTGTAGAAGGCCGAAGGTAACAATTGTGACCATGTATTATCTGCTGCTTCTTTAGTTAAGTACAAGATACAAGTGGGACCTGTGCTAAAAGCAAGCTGTTCGATAAAAGCACCTTGCTTGTTTTTATGCGGTAGTTTTCCTTTGTAATTTGGTTGAAATAATGTTCTACCTTGAAAGGCACACAATATATTTTTGAGTTGTCGCCATTGTCGAGTTGTCAAGCCACTACAATGAAATAAAAGAATATATGGAGATTTTTTTTCAATCTCTTGGGCTTTTTTTCGTATAATAATTTGTTTTATTAGCATAGGATCATTATTATTATTTTTTTTTCAGTTTCTTTTCTTTTTCTATTTCTCGACATACCTTGAATTCAAGTAAGTGATGTCGGGTTTTTTTCTACAAATGCTATGTTTGTCAATATGGTTTATGTTTTCTTGATAATAAACCGCGGAGCACAAATAGTGGAGGTCAACCTTGCGTCCGTCGTGCTACACGACAATTTTGTTAGGGCTTTATTCTAAGCAGCTGCCTTCCGTACTTGGCAGCTTTTTTGACAAAAGGATCCCTTTGGAAATATCTTCGTCTTGAATTGGGGGTTTTTAAAAAATCGTATAACAAGACATCGAGCTAACCAGGAGGAGGCTCGGTTAGTCTCTAGACCTACAGGTGATGCGTACCGTGTAATAAAGAAATATTTTTTCTTCGAACCTCGTATCTTCAGCCATACTAATTGGGCCTTCTTGCTTTTTCGAAGCTTCGGCTAAGAGACACAAGGCTCAGCCCCGAGCCCCCATACATATTTTAGCCCATTTCCGCGATAGGAGCATTTATGCGTTTTCTGATAATAGATCTGAAGCCTGCGTTAAAGCCCTGCTGTGCCCTTCGGCCTCGTTCGGACCTTTGTCTCTCTTTAGCGCGAGTTTTGCGCAGGTTTACATAAATCTATTTGTAGCGCCTTCCCGTATTGCAAAAGTCGCTACACGGGAATGAAGCTGCGCGCAATCAAAAATTTTCAAAAAGTCTTGCTGCGCCCTCCGTTCCCCTGCCCTTACCAGTAATGAATCCTTTGAATTCAATCTTCAACTCCTTGATCATTATGAAAATGCTTTAAGAGTTCGTCTCAAATCTATTGAATTATTTCCTATTAATAATCCTATGCACAATCCTACTCAGCAACAACTTTTCCTCTTTAGAGAAGCAGGCTATCTTTCTCGGGATTTTAGCCAATGCTGTTTCAATGCTTCGCCCGGCTACGCCCCGATTTCTGGGTTCACAAAACTAGGTCTGAATCCTACTCCTCAGACCACTTTGAGCTTATAGGCATTTTTATGTCTAATCTTATCTCAACAATATTTCGTGAATTTTTTTTTACATAAATAGTCTATAAGGTCCATTCAGGTCTTCCACAGATTAAGGGTCCCCATTACCATTTTTACAAAACTAAAAATTATATTCGGATAGATATTTTTGGTGTTATCTTACTTAACGAGCGCGCCAAAACAAAGCCTTCGGCCTCAACAAGTACAAAAAGTAGGTTGAATCTCTTAATTATGCGCCAGGGGTTGAAACTACCTGTGCGGGCCGAGCTTCACCTTGCTTCTAGTTACTCTGTATTCTTGTATGGAAGCCCTGTCTTCATTAGCAAATACCATGGTATGTCCCTGCTAGTTCCTTCTATCCTTCAGAAGGTTCTTATAGAATTAGAACTTACTTAGTGCTTGTCTTTTTTCTGTCCATGGCCAATAAGGCGCCACGTCCAGAATCATTATGACATTTCACAACTTTCTTCGGGGCTTTACAAGGGACCGAAACAACAGCTACCTGCCCTTCTCACAACAAACGAAAAAGAGGGTAGGCCTAACCTTTGTATCATACATAGGCCACCATCCACCCGAGCTTCGGGCTTTCGCCAGGCCTGCGTTATTTATAAATACTGCAAGCTCTCTCCCTTAAAAAAACTACTAGATCTCCCTACTTAACCTAATAATGTTGCTTGTTTCAATGGCTTTTTCTCTATTGCTCAAATAGCTGATGTGACGAGAGGGCACTATATTGCTATATATGATGATTCATAGGATTTATTCCTTAAGCTTTGAGTCCAACCAATAATGAATTCTGAACGGGTGTACTTCCTTTGGCCTGGCTTGTTCCATTTCATAGCGGAGCTATTTTTGTTCTATATTACTTTATGTGACGGTTATATGTTATAGAGTAAATAATCCCATCATCACCGCTATGAAATGGCCATGTTTAACCTGCCCGATTTTTTGGCAGCGGCAAGAGCTGGCCTTTTTTCAGCAGGCCGGCTTATCTCTATAATAAAGTATCTAGCTTTTTTTCTAGCTCCTACAAGGTTATTTCTCAAGTGCACTCCCCTCTGTCCACCCTTTATTTACACTCTGGGAAAAAAGGTTTGATCTGTACTAGGTAGAGTGTAGTCGTTGGCCGGTTGGGTCAGCTCTGTTATGCCCTTATTTCGGGGGCCTTAGGCTACTTACAAGAATATTTCTTGTTTTTTAGGAGGTCTTTTACTTAGACGACATAGCAATCACGGTATGAGTTATTTCTAGTACCCTCCCACACTCCAGTTAGGGTCATCAAGGCTGAATGGCATCTGCTTCCTTTTTTTCTTACTTAGGTCCTCGCTCTCTAGGGCGATAACAGAAGCCAGACAAGCTGCTACTGTAGCATTGCCATAGGCATACACTACAGAATGCCTATAGGCTCCCCGACCTCAAAAACCACGTACAAAAGAACTAAAAAAAAATAACAATATATGGTGATGATAAGCTTTACT